ATTCTATTTGGAATCCCTTCTATTATACAATAAAAGTAAAGTCTTACCTGTGGTGGTAAAGTATAGTGTGGTTCTATGAAATGCTAGTGTTTTAGCTTCCAGGTTTCATACTTGAACTTATGTTTATACTATCTGGTTGATAAGAGCTTTTCTTATGTCGTTTAGCAAAACAAGAATGGAACCTCATCCAGATAAATTAACCCTTTAGTAATGGGTGAAAAGCTGAGGGAAAAATGATCTACCTCAGGTAATACTATCTGTGGGAACCGGTTGTGATTGAGGTAGTGTAGTCATTGTTTGGTGGCAATCGCCTACTGGAGAAGTCATTCGAAATGAGAGTTGTAGCAGCGGTGCGATTGGGCTCGGTGTCACTGATACCCTATGGGATGCATGCATATATTATCCTTAATTTGGTTACTAATGAGCTGGTTTGTCAATCCAAGATAGAGGACGAAGAAGAAGCTCTTTTGAAGGAAGCTGGCAACCCACAGGTAAATGCTTTTCATTTTAGGTCATATCCCGTAGCAAATCAAGGTTCGGAGTCAGATGATTGTGAGAGAATGAATGCCTATGCGTCCGATGCCATGGAATCTGCTGCAAAGTCAGTCTGACTAGGATAGGATTTGTTGACCTGAGACTGGCCTTTTTCCTAGGGATTAGACAAAGTCAGAAAAAGGGATTCTGCTTTCACAGTACATCAATAAGAAGGAATAGGTCTTACTGGTCCCGGTACAAGAGATGGGAATTCCGTGCTATTGGAACGACTAGTAGAATGAAACAGAACTAGTAGTTCTCTAAACCTTGTGAAACTATGAGAGTAACGTATGTATTCAGCCCTAGTAGTCTGTATCGATGAATAGAATGACTTTTGCTAGTGAGTGTTACAAGCTAGTAGTAGTTGTACAGTACTAGTGAATGGAACGATACGCAGGTGTTGATTCCTTTATTGTTCTCTATTACCTAGCCATACACACTCCTTTCTCCTATTACTCGCTAAACACACTCCTTTCTTTCCTATGCAAGTATCATTCCAGATGCATGGATTAGCATACGTATAATAAATCTCTTACTTAAATACTGAGATTGCCCTTCTTCGTATATCGATTTGGGAAGTGTTCCAGAACAAAATTAATACTCCTGCTGCTAGTAGGTGGAAAACAGGGTCAATTGTGGTTATGTTGATCCATCTGCTTCAAAGCTTCGGGTGCTTTTGCTAATGAATCTTTTCCTTGTTCGTTCTGATACGACCCATGCCATGGATATGATCAATGTAAAGATTTTCTTTTTTTTATAGTTGTATACCACATCATTAGATGAACGATATGAGGCAGTTGCCAATTGCACTCTTGTTGCTTGTAAAAGTGCATTCAAATCGAGAGTTTTAACGATTGGGACATAGCCGAGATACGCTAAGGTTGAGGCAAGGCGGAACCTCCTCTACTAAAATACGAATACGAATACGAATACGAATACGAATACGAATACGAATACGAATACGAATACGAATACGAATATTTCCTTTGCGGAGGATATTCACTGCTACGGAACTACAGCATAGATCTATTATAAAAAGAAAGAACTTCAAACTCTTCCACTTACTCCTGTTTGGTTTGCTTCTGTTTTCAGTTGAACATTCTTCTTTTCTTTGATTTCCAATCAACGAGTACGGGAGACAATGGCTCTTCTTTGCTTTGGCAAAAAGAGAAGGAGCTCTTCTTGCCCATATGGGAGTGGAAGCTTCAGTGTAAGCATTTCCTCACACTTGTCTTCGTAGGCCACTTTATGTTGAGCAGGAGGCGCTCGCTGTTCTCGTTGAAGCTGTTTATACAGGTTTTGGTGGCAATCCGAGTGAGATTGAACCTGCTTTTTAGCTTCTTCGACTCAAGAACACTTTCTTCTTTTCAATAGGTAAAAGCACACCACCTTCTCATGACAATCATAGTGCTTCGGTTTCTGTCTGTCTAAAGGTGTTCCCAGGGGGTAGCTGCTTTTGCATAGAATGGATTTTGGGCCTTGCCCGCTTGCACAAGGAAAAGAAGAAGCGAAATCCATTTCCGTAAGGTGTGACGCTGTTCCGTTGTTCGAAAGGAAAGGTAGGGATAGACAGGTAAAGGAAGCCGAGTACTTGACAACCCAACCCTAGTGTTAGTAGTAAGAGTTTGAGAATCATAGCCTGGGTACTCTTTTGACTCATCGGTCTCTCCCTGCTTGACCTATACTCCCGGAACTTTCTGGCCAGGCCTTCCTATATGCTTCTCTCCCTTAAGAGCGGAAATCGTTGAGTTAAGCCTGCGGCCTTAGGATCTAGTGCACCGAATACTTTGCCAATCCTACACTTAGAATATAGGAAAGGTAGTTATTCCCGGAAACTGTAGGAAAAGAGCCTCACTCCTAGCCTCTAGACTGAAACTGAACCTGAAAGGCTTGAGAGCAAAGGGTGCGGTCGCATAATCCAATCCTGCTAATAGAAAGGCACGGACTCGAAGGTAGTTGTGCCAGGAGAGGATTGAGAAGAGTGTCATACTCAAGAAGTAAGCCATCAAATCCTTTCTGATGACAGATGGATTATCTATAGACTAAAGACGGATTTTCTATCGACTTTCGAACTTATCGAGACCTTCTATTTCATTGAACTACTAAATACCGGCGCATAGATCTTCTAGTAGATATAAGAAGGAAGGTTCTTTCTAACGATTGGAGGACCGGGCATTTTGTCATTCAAAGATATGGTAACCGAACACTGTTGTTAGAAAAACCTTGCGTCATCCTTCGGTAGAGCAAAGCAAGGACACAGGGCACAAAGCATTTCCCGACCACGGATAGGTACCATGTGTTACCATTCATTTGTCACTTATTTGATTCTATCTCAGAGGAAGAGTGTTCGTTCGGGCTAACGAAAGATCTCAGAGGGACTCTTACTTCTACAAGAGCTTTTACACAAGTTATCGACATATAGGAATTCGACTACCTCATCACTGTGTGAAGGAAAAGGTTCAGGAAGCTTGTCTTCCTTTTCATATTGAAAGTAGCAAGGCACTCCACTACGGGTACGGAGGCCAGATAGAAGGATTGAAGAATCCTGATGTGCAGTTCCGGGGAAGTGAAGAAGGAGACGATGGGGAGGGAGATGGTGAGGAGACGATGTTCCAATGCAGTAGGGTTGCCGTTTCCTCCGCCCCGGGGAGGGTCCTTTTTTTATGTACTAATCGAGCTTTACCCAGGGCTTCTTTGGGCCAACGCACAAGCTATTCTTGAGGGTGCCGAAAGAGCCATTTTTCTTGGTGCAGCTGTTTAGCGGGTCTACAGTTCATTCTTTCTGCTGATCAGAAACCCTATTTCTTGAACTTTGACCGTGAAAAAGCGATGAGGCTTCTAGAGGCGCAAAAACGCAAAGGCAAATAGGAACATTTGGACCTCCAAGACACGAGTCGAGTCACTAGAGGTACACAGGAAGAAGAGGAAAGCCCTTCCTCAGCAGAGGGTGAACCGAACTACCTATTCCTATTGTATTCGTATTCGTCTTGTATTCGTATTGTTCATTGCATTGCTGTTCATTGTATTGCTTTCCTAAGCCCCGCAGGGCGTAGATTTCATCCCGTTAGTGTGCATTGTTGAACCCAAAGACAAGTAGGGATTTTTATATTGATAGCTAAGGGGAGGCGGGGATACCTCTATGGAATCTATTGAATTTTTTGCATTCCGAGGTGCCGAAGCCGTTGATTCGAAACCTAGGATATTCCCTTTGATTTTGTTAGAGGAGCCTTTATCCGGGTAGGAAGGTATGGTTGCTGGTATTAATCTAGCTAGTAGGAAGGAAGCCGTTAAATCCGATACTACCATTGAATGTATATACGAATCCCTTTTCGTAGCAAGGAAAAAGCCGAAACCTCGGAGCCTAATCCCGTAGAAGAACAACTTTCTATACTACATCTCATGTGCTTTCCTAATGGTGGAATTGCCAAAGCTTTGGCCGGGTGGATCATTTCAGTACGAATACGGGGTATAAAAGATACCGGTTCTACTCCCTTGATGGTATGCTTCTCAAGTAGGGAAGTAGGTTTGGTTGGTTGGCATAGGACAGGGTGGATTCTGACAATCCTGAAGTGAAGTATAGGTTTTCAATCGATAGGAACTGCTGTTTTGTTGCTTGTAGCGACCTGGGAGGGGGCATGTACACAAGTATCTAACTACCTCATATCTGCTTCAAGTTTGACCCGAATGCCTGTGGATGGGCTTATGGTATGAACTTTTTCTTCCTAGATGCGTGGAGGAGAGAGAAATGCACTTAGCAGTACCACTATTGTCTGAATCTGGTACGTAAAATAGATTTGAGTAGTTTTTACTTCTGTTGCATATAGGCCCTAGCTAAGCCCAATTGCTTGAGCTCGACATTGAGAACATAATTATTTCACATACCCACCTCTACTGTCCATCTGTATCACTAACCTACAAATCCACGTTGACGCAATCTCGTCACTTTTTGACCAGCAGAGGAAAGGCACACAGAGGGTTCAATTACATCAAGAACGAGGTTCCAGGAGCACGTATTTGCATAAGCTCTTGTAATAAGTCCGGTTTTTGGCATCATCTATGTCTTATCGTTAGATAGCGGTTTGGTATAACATCTGCCGGTAGGACATCTTACGCGGTTTGGTTTACGAGCATTTCAGGCATTATTTATTATAGTGGAAGTTTTGTTTGGCTGTAGGCTGAAGTCTTTGGAAATCCAAATTTGTTAACAAACGTGCCTCTCTTTGCTTTCTCACTTTCCCAGAACTGCTACTTTCCTTTCAGGTAATCTAATTTAAAGAAATAACACATGCCAATCACTGCCCTGTTCCCTTTTTGTGGTGTAGATCGAAGGCTCTCAACGCTGACACTAGATTAAATCATTGCTTGGCTCCTAGGAACTTGACCTAAACTGGCCTGTTGTACAAAGCACCCATTTTAGCGGCAATTATATCTCTGCTAAATTGACGAACCACAAAGTTCACATTTCCAGCATGTACTAGAAGTTTTTTATATCTTGTGACCCGAAACTGAGGGGACTTACTATGAGTGGAAAGACTGTGTGGAAAAACCCATTAGGGTACTTACCTGGTCGGATGGCCCCGTTAATTCACTTTGACGTGTGAATGTCACTGGCTTATCTGGCTCTGATGGGTGGTTTTTTCAGTACATGAGGCCCGTTTTGATATAATGTCAATTCAAAACTGGATAAGGCTAGTCATTGCTCTTGGTTTATTAGAAATGACTCTGTGGTATTGCGAATATTTGAATTTCAACCATGCCGGAGGCCTGTCGGCATAACCACTCGGGTTTTGACTGTGAGCGCAGTTAGCAAAGTTTCAAGGCAGGCTTCTTATGTTGTCTATTTCAATGGGGTATGGGGTTGTGAGGCCGACTTTGGGGAAGTTGGTGATCCATCCTTCCTCTGAACAGATCTTTTTTCTTTCCTCGTCGTAAATCGTTTGTTTTCTTGGCTGTAACTACTCGTTGAGTGACCGGAGCAAGGTTCGCCAGAAAGGGAGGCCGAAAAGGGCTGAGCCAACTACTCGTTCCACTGGCTCTGGACAATAAACGTTTTAGTTGTATTCCTGTTTTGATCGGTAAAAACCTTTATTTCCTAAAGACTAATTAATTCAGTTGTGTTTTGTTATTTTATATGCTGGTTATGTTTAATAAATGTTCGCAGGTGGTAAACATGATCCTGAATGGCAGCACCCGCATCCCCGTGTAAGATGGGCTGCAATCAATGCCATTGGGCAGCTGTCGACCTCGGGCCCGACTTGCCCACGATAACCAGAAAAGTGCTACCTGCCCTTGCTACTGCCATGGATGATGTCCAAAATCCCCGCAAGCAATATGTTCTTCGTTTAGCTTGACTTGACTATTTTGATTAGCTTTTTTGTGTACAGCAGGCTCATGCTGATGTTCGTTCCTCTTTTGGTTAAACGCTCCTCGCTGCGCGCCTTGTTTCAGGTTGTTTACATCAGTGTTTAAGCTTGGCGCCCTTTACTTGTTATTGCAGTCTCACCCCAATCCTGTTTCTTATTCTAATCGATCTGGTTATACTGGTCTCTAACCAGTGTGTTAAGTCTATTTGTTCCCTGGGTCATGTTTTGGTTCAAGTTTTGAGAGTGGAATTTCCGATCTTGCAAAGTCAAGCCCTCCTATTCAGTCCATTTCTTTCTCGTCTTGCCTTACATTGAAGTGGTACTAAGCCCATTTCTTTCTTGGAAAGTTAATAAGGGATACTCCTGGTATGAGTGTAGTGAGAGGCAGTTTCTAATCCTTGTAATCGGTATGGCCTAAGTGCGAGTTCATAAGCCTATTCAAGGAGTTAATGGAGTTGAACTGGACTAATTCATTCTCGTAATCAGAAGACCCGAATTGCGCGGATGCTCGCTAGATAGAATGTAGGATCCATTCTCGCCCTAATTACCTGAGAGCCTAAGCTCTATCAAAGGATTGTAGTATAGTCTGACTATCTGTCCCATCGGTTCCATTGGATACCAAAATTCCCAAGAGAAGATCTGTAATATCCGATGAGAGGGAAGCGGAGCTTTCCAAGGGTGGATTGCCAGTGTACTGCAATCATCATCTGTAACCTTTACCGTAGAAGCGGGTCGTTCGAGTTGCTGGCGCCCTCGCAACTAGTCCCGTCCCAAGTATAATCGGAAAGCGTAGATGGCTTCGCGCCTTGTTTGAAGGAATAGGTATTACCCTATCCCTCAGCTTAGTTTTCATTAGCCCTAAACAAGTGATTTTTTCTTTGAGACAGGTCGCTAATCAACTACATACATATCCAAGTATGTAAGCTCAAAACATGTCTAGTACAACCTCAATCAATGATTAGGCGTCGTATAATCATGCTTGAATCTCTGGTGTGACCTCTTGGGTACTTAGCCGCCTATGCCGTGGTCTTATTGTTGCCACAACGAATACCAAAACATGCTAGGAACCTGAGTTCTATCATGAACTACTTGATTAATAATACTCTTGTTCCACTCCAAGCAGTTATGTGTTGTGAAACCATAGTACTCCACAAGATAGGACTAATACCTCGAAAAAGAAAGAAGAGTTCTTGGCCTGTTCCCTGGTTCCGTAGCCCAGCTTTTCACAGTAAGCACAGGTCCCCGTTGCACTTCGCGCTTCTCCCAAACAAAGGCTTAGCCCTCGTTTAACTCCTCGAAAAAGAACAAACATGAGAATGTTGCAAACACTGGTCTCTTACAGCCATGACCTATTCCCCTTAGGCAGTGGGCTTTGGTCGAAATGACCCTGAGAAACCCATTTCTTTGGAAGGCAGGCGTAACGATGAATCCTAACTTGCTTGCCTACTTCCGATAGTGCTTGCCTATCTCGTTGAAAGAAAGGGCTACTCAACTTTCATTGGTCTACTTACTGTTTGATCAAGTAGGCCAGCCAGGCGGGAATACCTCTCTATGACAATACGGGATTGAATACCTATGACAAGACGGGGTTGCAATAGTTACCTACTTGGTAATAAGTGGTTACCGTAGGTAGGGGTTCCGGTTCCAGTTTGATAAAGTAGGACAGACGGGCAGCAAGTAGTCAAGACGGGAGTTCCTCACTCAATGTAATCGGTCCGTTCTCAAAGACAGGGGGGCAGAAAAGAAGTCCAATAGTAGCCGCCTACTTGCGACAAACTAATAAATAAGTTAGAAAACTTAAGTAAGTAAGTCCGCCCAAAGACTGTTTCCACTAAGTAGCGAGGTGCGCTCGCTCACTTAGGCCAGGCGTAGACCACTAGGCAGCTAAGTAGTTCCCGTATGAGAGCAATTATTGTTGTGCGGTTGATACTACTGGTGGAATAAAAAGGACGACAGGGTCTCAAGGGCGGCTACTCAGTAACTCTCGTATTAGGTAGGCCAAAGCGGTAGGGGCATACAAACAGTAGCACTATGGAGTGAGCCCGTGGCACGTACTAATATGTTCTGTATAAAAACGACAGAGCGCGAAAGAGCTTCAACGACAGAGCGAGCGCCGTATAAAAACTGACTAATAGTGGCGTATCAATAGGCCAGTAGCTCGTCCAAATACTTTATCAACTGTACAAAAAGCACGCACTACAAAGAAAGTTGAAACAACACGCACTACAAACAAAGGAAAATAGATGCTCAACCGGAAATGCAAAATAAAGTAATGCACGCAGGAAATTCTAAGAAAAAGAAACCATATCTTCTTCTCTCTCACACTCATGATCAAATGTAGATGAAATGCAAGCTATAAGTGTAGGAATTTCTTTCACTGCATCGGCCAGTAGAATATGACAATTGGCAATGAAGTAGTAAATACACGCAAAAGTAAATCTATGAGCTAGGAATTTAGCTACACTTTTGAGTTGGAAACGCTAAAAAACACTGACTGAGGCAATTTCTATTCAAAGACTGGAAATATAGGAATCTATCGTCTTCTGCATGCGTTGTTCATTCATCCGTTGATCACACATGCTCGAGATGTGCAAGCTCCTCGCTCGTCAGGTAGTAGCTCTGCAGTTGCACTTTGCTGACCGTACACACTGAATTCTAATCCTGCTGTAAGTATAGAGATTGAGCGAAAGAGGCAGTGTCTTCTGAGGTTGGAGAATATGCTTAACCATTTGTAGTGTAGTTATTTCATTGTTGACTTTAACAAATGATCTTCGACATCAACCTTTAGGAGACGGTTGACTCTCTTGTATGGAAATAGCAGATATCTTTTTCTGTTTTTTTTCTCAAAAGCTCCGCCTCTTTCTTTGGTGTGGTGTACAGGTTGACCTTTGGCTTGTTGACTAGGTAATCAAGATTGAGCGATGAAAACTCGCCGAAAGTAATTGTTGGTCTATGAGCGCTAGGTCTATCTATATCCTCCGTCTTCCTTGATTAAGGTAAGCTTGCTTATGTTGGAACATAAAAAAATATGAGTGAGAAAAGGACTTTTTCCGGTATAAGGTATAAATAGAAATTGAACTCGCATAAGGACTCCGAAAATACCAGGTCCCCTCCTACACAAGCAAATTGTTGATAAAACCCCAAAATAGCTTTTTCTTTTGACTCAATCCTCTTCTTGTGTCGAGGTAGACTAGCTCCTCACTAGGAACGTAGGCCAATACGAATAAAATCAATGGCATGGGCATGAAAGGAATTCCAGCATGGGAAAGGGAACGCCCGGGCAAGGGAAATTCAAGCAAAGGGTTTGAACCACTTCCCCTCTATGCCCTGCGGGGCCACGCCCTCCGGGGTTGACGCCAGGGATATATGCTTTTTATAATGAAATATTGGTCTACGCCCTGCTTCCTAGTTCGAGTATGAGGAGCAAGAGCGAATTAAAGAAATTAAAGCGTAGCACTAGCGCTATCCCTTACCTGTAGCGAGCGTAGCGAATTAAAGAAATTCTCTAGGAGGATTCGTCTGCATCTGGTTAAACCCTTCCTAGAAAAATAGGTTCCTTCCTTTGCTTTGGAGGTTGACTTTTCGAAGCGTACGAATGGATTACTACGAATAGAGAAATGACGAGCTTATAACCTAGCGAAAAAGACCTAGCGCAATACGAACAATACGATTTAGCGGCAAAGGCAAAGTATATTCCATTCAATGGGACGGGAAATCTACCTGATTCCTCCAATCCTACGACTGGTACCAATACGAAACATACGCAACGATAAAAGTTACGATGGACGAATCTATCTCTACGAGCATACGCCAATACAATACAATACAATACAATACAATACAATACAATACAATACAATACAATACAATACAATACAATACAATACAATACATAGTAAATCAATTAAAAAGTTGTGGATGCGGGATTCGGCACGCTCCTCGGCTAAGGGTTCGGATTTTCTAATGTCATACCCACGAAAAGCAGTTCTTAGCAAAGGCAAATCAACGCCCCGGGCAAAGGTTTATGCTTCCTTGGGGGTTGACTTTCGATACGAATTCGGAGCTTCCTTCGATAAAAAAGGATTAATACCCGGTAGCGGCTTCCTCTTATGGTAATTCGATATATAGATTTGTTTTCTAAATTTGAGTAATCATTTACTTCTCCTGTTTCTACTAAATACGGATATACCATTGCTCCTCCTTTTACGCGGGGCTGCTTCTACTCGTTCATCGCTTGCCTCACCTCGAAAGAGGCAAGGCTTCTCTCTTCACTCACACGCCTGTTCGCCCGCTTTGGGATAAAAAGAATAGGGTCTCCCCGACCTGGGGCGGGCCTTAGACGAATGCTTCTTGGCGGAATAAATGGTATGACACGACCTCTTTTTGCCCATATTTGTATCGAGCTTCAGCCGGGTACGGCATCAAAGTGACAAAGAGCACCGAACGTCCTTCACGAGGGGGTTATTGGAATTCCTCTAAACCTTGGTAATCGGGTTATTTGTTTTTTCGTAGCACGCTGGTTAGGAGCTTTGAGACTGGTGATAACGCTTACCGACCGCGGGTTCGTTTTAAGATATTAAGGCGAGTGAGCGGCACTTTTGAATAACTAAAGAGGGAATGGGCGATTCCAAGACCAAAAGCACTGAAATGAATATAAGAAATGTGGCCTACCCATAGAAAGAATCTTTCGTTACTAGAACCCCTTCCTAGTGAGTGACTGTAAGCGAAATGCATTTACTGTACTGAGTGAAATCTTTTTTATGTAGAGCTCTCTTATCTCTATCTAAACGAGATAGTCTTCCAGTGGCCTCTCTCTCACCCCAAAACCATCCCTTCCGGCTGTCTAACTAAAGAACTTGATCCAAAGTAAGAGGATATATCAACCCCTTCAAAAAGGACCTGCAGCTACTACCCACCAGTTGGCCTAACAAAGCCGAACATGATCCCGAAGGGTTACCACTTTTCGGTCAAGCATCAGGGATCTGCTTTCTCTTGGGATTCATCTCAATGATAGATCCGAATACGATAGAATTTTGCTTTATACGCGCCTTTGCCCAAGCTGTGGGTCCAAGAGGCGGCGATTCTAATTGATTGGTTGGTAAGTTAAGTAATGTTTAAAAGTGAGTGCTTTCGTAGTCTTTGCCTAAACAAGCAACTCCGTGAGCACGCGCCTAGAAAGCCGGAAAATCCACTTTATCTTGCTGTGTCTAAGTAGTACTTGCTATTCCCTTTCTTCCCCTCTGCTATCGGTGCATGTGGGAATACCGAGTGTCGAGTCAAGATTCAAAGCAAAGGTGGGAAAGAATGAGCGAAAGCCTATAATAGAAGCAATTAGTTGTTTGAGTAGTTTTTGACTGCAAACGTTTGAGTTTTGGAATTGAATTCCCCCGGCAGAGTGAAAGCACAGAATTAGGTAAGTCCAGTCTGGACCGAATGCTGTAGTAAGAGTAGTGAAGTAGCACTTCTTTCACCCGATACCCGAGTTTAGTAAGCGCGAATGCCTAGAGTTAGTCAACACTTTTTTAGTTCCAGCAGTTGTTGTTAGCCGAAAGAAAAGAGTAGTAGCGAATAAGGTAGTTCAGTATCTTTCCTCCGCATCCGAAAAAAGGGAGTAGTTATAAGAGTGCTTCTTTACCCCCAAAAGAAAGGATAGGTTCCAAGTTGTAGTAGTGGCGAAGTTTCATTGTTGAATGGGATGCCATCACCTTTCTTCATCATTCATCATCAGTGTTTGCTGTGACTGGTCCTGTTCCTTCTCTATTTTTTCTGAAATCAGGGTAGGATTTCCTACATTTACATTTTGATCTACGTTGATGATATTATCGTTACTGGTAATTCATCTTCTGCAATGAAACACCTCTGACATACTTTACATCAGCAATTCTCCATTAAAGATCTTGGTCAACTTCACTTCTGGGTATTGAGGTCACCTCTACTAGTTCAGGTATCCTTCTTACTCAACAGTACTTGAGAAATCTACTTAAGAATTAAGAAGGCAAACATGCTCACAGCCAAACCTATGAACACTCCACTTAAAACAAATCTTCAGTTATCCAGGATTCCCTTAATAAATCCTTCCTTATATCGAAGCATTGTTGGCGCAGCTTCTGATCCTCCATAGAACAAGTAGGCAGTCTTTGGTTGGCTTACTGAAAATGCTAGGATCACCTATCAAACTAAGGAACCCGGAGGGAGAAGGGAGAGATCTCAACGTTACACTTCCTACCTACTCGCTCTCGCTCTGCTTTTCTAAATAAATCTTCTCATTTATTAAGAAGGCTGCCCCACTACTTACTTAATGTAAGATCCCACCCAGAAACTGGAAGAGTCGGGGGCACCTACCGAAGGAGTCTTCCCTCCATCGATTCAATGACAAAATAGCTCTATTGAGAGGGCCTTTGACAACCCTCTGGAATGTGGCTCGCTCCTAGTTTTTCTTCCCCCGCCCGTTCTATCTAGGCTGGTGGCTATACCAGATTTCGTGTCTGATCGAACTTGAAACTAGCCCATTGAGCTTCTTGGATTCCAAACCAGAAAGAAGGATCGCACACAAGAAAATAGAGTTGGAATGAAAGATGGGGTAAAGATGAACTTTATTCTCCTAGCTGCTCTCCATCCAGCAAGTTACTCTCTTTCAAAAGATGACAACTCAAGATTACCAATCAAAACCTACGCTTTTTGTCTGGACCCGACCGATGAAAGGGTAGTGGAATTTTAAAGAGCGATATACGAGGAAATGGAGAGATTAATGATTGGCAGGAATCACCAATCATCAGTTATGGCTGCGGCCGAACGTGTACATGGGGAAAGCAATGATATAGAATTTATTCGAGGATCAAAAAACCTCCTGGCTAGTTAAGGTACTAGCTGACCCCAGCTAAGGCGCCACCCTCCCTTAGCGGAAAGCGGTCCCTTCTATTGAATAACTAAAACTAAAGGATCAACATTTCACTTTGAAAACAATTCTGATTTGATTTGATCACTCGATCCATGGCACCCAGCATCTTGCACTACACGTAGATCGGAAAAAGACGCTGTTTTCTTTTTCTCATCACTTCAAGGGGCTAGGCTACATGAACCATTGCTACTTTGATTTTGGTCCTAAAAGACCTATTGAATTTGATGATCCATCAAAGAATATAATAGACCACTAGCAAGAGTGTTAAAGACCTACGTCCGAACAAGGAGACAGGCGACCCGCTTCGCTGAACAAGTAACTCATCATTCAGAGCACTCACTGCACCCGATAGCGTAGGCAAGCGATCTCAAGACAGCTCATTGACGAGAGACGAAGAACGATTCCCGCTCAGACGATTCGCCGCTAGTTACTTTTCGTCGAGTATTCCTTCTTTCCGGCATAAAGCCAGTTCTTCCTGACCTTTCGGATTGCTAACCTACATTTTCTCATTGGTTTTCAGAAACGGAACATTCAAATCAAGTAGATAAAAAATCCACTTCTTTTCCAATGCCGATCATACCATACCGAGCGCTTAGAAGCAGAGGTACCACCCACGGCTTAAGTGGACAAACAAGGCAATCTAATCATTTTTGTTTTGGAAAGCCGCTTTGCGGAAAGGATTTGAACTCGTGATGATTCGTGTTGGCCTATGTTTCTCTGGGACTATGTTTAAAACAAAACCTTGACGAGCTTTAGCAGTATGCTTGGGGTCCAGCGGTGAACATACTCACCTTAAAGAATTTGCAAGAGGTGGCCCAAACAGTACAAAACCAGACAACTACTGGGAAGAGTGGCTGCCCAAGCATTTCTGGATGCTCTTTTGCACTGACGGTGATTTTATATATCATAAGTACATATGTATATATATAAATGTTTCATTCATTTCTCTTATTTTTTATTGAAAACGATTTGTATTGCAACTGATTGCAGGTCTGGAACTACGAGCATACTTTTCCAGAGAGAGTCCTTGTTGGCTCAAGTTGAGACCGTAGTGCAAGCTCATCAAAGAAGGAGGCCTTTATAAGCCTATTTGACATCTACAAGGCACTAAAGCTTCAACTTTTCTGGTCATTGTACCATTCCGAGGGACTTTGGGCAAGATTCCTGCAGGCCAAGTACTCTGACAATCTCTCTTTTGCTGCTGCTAGACATAAACCAGGTTGTTCCAAGAATTGGCATGAAATGCTTGAGATACGATCTTCATTTTATTACAATACTCATTTCTGGTTGGCAGCGGGTAACTACTTTCTTCACATCTAATTGGTCTGGGATAGGTGCTTGACTAAATTACTTCCAGCCTTATAGATGGCGCGTTCATTTTCTTATAAGCACCTCTCTATTCAAGATGCATTCAACATGGGCAGCAGATTAAGTGATTTATTATTGTCCCTTCTTCTAGAGGAGGTGATACACCATATCAGTCCATATTCCATGCTTTGCTGGTGAGAAAGATAAACTACTTAGGATCCCCGACAACCATGACATCTTCTCAACGAAATCTGCTTTTGATGTTATCAGAAACGGGTGATTCCACTCTCCTCGCTAGCGTCGATCGGTATTCTATTACGAAAGAGCTTCTTCTTCCCCCATGGGCATAATCATATTCATTTCATTTTCAGGTGAGCTCTTGCCTATCGACTAGGCTTGCCGGGTGTTCACCCCTACCTTCTATTCTAGCCTCCTCTAGTTAGTGACTTCGCCCCCTTTCCAGAAGACCGAGAATCTGGAGCTACTTTAGACCAAGCCAATGCCAATCTCGCTGAAACTAGAAGCCAAGGAAAGACTACCAGCTGATTCAGCTTGAGCAATGAATTCTTGGCTAAACAAGAGAAATGAAATGGCATCTTTCCGTAAGACCGCTAGCGCTTTCTAACCGAACGACTTGTTGGCTCGGGTTCCTTCTCTCCCTTTAAAGTGAAGACATTAGCAAGAACAGCGGATGAAAGAAATAGCGTATCTGGTCAAGCGAGGAATTTGCAAAAGAATAGTTTAGAGAAGGAAAGCCAGTAGAGTATGCCTTGGTTTAAGAGAGGAGGCATCTGGATAGCTAGGGATAGGGGATTCCGGTCACTTGGTAAAGAAGGGTGGATAGCCGACATAGGGATGTAAGGGAGTTGTAGGATGCCAGAGAAAGCATTGAATAAGCGAAGAAGCACGAGGCAGACCACGTGACTGTAAGCAAAACGTATATTTTTACTGCTCATAAGGCGATGAGACGGGCAGAGGACAAAAGCAGGGTGCCCCGCATTCTCAGCTGCTGATTCTCGATTCTACTTGGTTGGTAGAAAATCTACTTATCCAGGAACAGGCGACGGAACATACGAAGGACACACGTGCTACGAAGAAATATGAGATTCTCAAAACAGGGAAGGCTACGGATACACATGGGGCTAGGCTAACAAGTATCTTCGTTTGACCCTGGATTGTTTCATGCAGGAGTCAAGCTCTACAGGTCGGCCTGAGACGGAGCATCGGAAGCGAATCGAAGTAATCTGGTTGGGATTTCACACTACGGCTTGGAGTTGGGTTGGGGTTGCTCGAGTCACCTTACTCCAGGAGGGGTGCCGCGAAGAGTACCGTTTAAAGCCCGTTTCATGTATCTTTTTGGATGGTGCTCACGTGGACGAAGCCAAAATGCTTTACAAAGGTGTGAACGTCAGTGTCGTTTCTAACCCTCCTGTTGATCTTGACATTCAATATACGTGTGTATATATGGACCCTATACAGGAATTAGTGCTGACGGCTCTGGGCCGTGTGTTATTGGAGACTATTTGACCTAGTATGTTTGATAAGTCAAGGGTCGAATCGTTTTTCAGGCATTTGAATCTCCAATGTGAGCGAACTCTTAATCATTCGATACGAGAAAAGCCTTACTGGTGTGGCACCTTCATCGCTCTTGGGCTTTTTCGAGGATCAACTAACTAATGTAGATGGGATCAATAACTATAACTATATGTGGGGTTAGCTCAAAAGCTTTCTACTAATGCCCTACGTGAATTGCTGGAACTCGCCCGAGAATAGGCTCCCCCCTTTTAAGGAGAACGATTTTTCGGTGAACGGAGACCCTTTGCCTTTCGGCCTGTATTTGCTGGATAGTTTTTACCCTGTTCCATATCTTTATCTTTTCCAGTTCTTTCTTTTTGAACATCTTTCTTTGCAAGAAGCTGAAGCCAATAATGGAGGATTTGCCGGAAGAGTTCAACTACCATGTGGACTTCTTCTATCTATATACGTTTGTTGTTATTTCCGGGCCTGTGTTGAGACTTTGAGGCATAGCATAGCCCTGGTGTTTTTAGCGAAGCCGAAAGGTTGTTCCGTCGAGAAAGAAGAATATCTCGTCATACCAACTATATGCTTTGTTCATGTCTGCCATTTCGTTTATCATAGAGGCGCGCAGCGAAAACGTGTCCAAGAAAGAGGTAAGGCTTTCCATAAGTCTGAAAGAAACCTTCTTACTAGCAGGTTGTCCTTTCTTCGCCTAGTCTATCTAAGACCGGATTCGTCGGCGCAAGAGTGCTCGATCAGTGACCTCCTACGCACTGCCGGCTTTGGGCATACTAGCTCGCTGCGGAAGAGAATGAAGATAAATAGGGTGAATGTAACGTAGGGCATAACACATAGAAAAGCCCTTTTTATCCACGGTATGATTGTTTTCCTATTGCCTTGTCTTTCTGCTATCTTGAAATAGCTGTTATTGTCTTCCTGGTCAGCTTTCGACGAGTGACTCTTGGTTACAGGAAAAGGAAATCCAATTTTGGTAAGACTTTGTCTGATCTCCATGCGTCTCGTGGTGGCCGCCTTACCCATTTGTCTAGTAATGGGGTCTCTTCCTATCGATCCCCATATTCTGGAGGCAGTCAAGGGAAGTTTCGTACGGCAGGGGGTGCTTACAATTTGCCGGCTCCTGGGGTTCGGTATGCCCGTTTTCATTATTATGAATGTAGCCAGCATATTTATGTTTATGGGAACCGGCTTGGGCTTGGGCATGGTGGATCCCGCCGGAGGGGAACCAGATCGGAATGCAGGTCCTTCTGTTCCCGCTGCTCCGCCCTTACCCCAAAGGCGGGCGGGGGCGCGTTTTCCAACTATCTTATTGCCCCCTGAGCCCAACGAACCTCCTCAATCGGGGGTCGGGCGCTCAACTACTCCTCCGGCTGCTCCAGAACCGAAAACTGCCACAGCGTGTTTGGAAGTAGTGAAAGCCCTCCTGAATGGGGGTGCGCCGGGAGTTGGTGTAATAATATATGGAACGAACTAAAAAACGGATGTAACTGTTGCTCCCCGTCCTCCTGCTGCGATGGTCCGTCGTGGATTGATTAAGATTAAACTTCATGTTTGCATCGTTTGACTCAATGATGGCCTTTCTGATCTCATTCGTATTCCGACATTTGTCTTTTGCCTCAATGATGGCCTTTCTGATCTCATTCGTCTTCCGATCGCTTCGCATAAAAAGTAAAGTAAAGTAAAGTAAAGTAAAGTTAAGATTGTCCAGGTCCCTTTTTCAAAAAAAATAATAGGGAGTGCGAGGCCGCTGCCTGCCCGGGGGGCGGCGGGAAAGAGGAGCGGGTATGTGGGCCTCTTTCACTAGAGTTTCTTTTGTCGGCCTACTTTGATTGTATTTGACGTCACTTCCTTTAGGAATAGGAATGTGCCCGGTCTGGTGGGGTTGCGAGCTGGGAGTATACGCCAGCTACCAGCGTACGAGGTTATCAGGTAGGTTCATCCGTATCTTCTTGGTTTTCACTATCTGGTTCAGCATACTCTTCTTTCCGTGGATCTATTAGTTCTGGGGTAGGTATCGGTAACTTGACTCTTCGGCTGGCCAAAGACCGACCTATACCTATTTAGTAGAGCGTTCTTGTTTACTGGCTGGCAGAAGCCTTCTTTTCACAGAGGCGGAATTCTATACTCTTGCTTCGTAACTGCCCAAACCTCTTCAACCAATTCAATTGGAGCATCCCATCAATTGCAAGTTGCATTCTGACAACGTGGCGCTCTAAAATTTGACCAGTCATACGTGCCCATGGATTAATATCTTGATGGCTCACAACCTCAGACACTACCTGCAGCAAGCAACATAGTGGCCAGCGAAATAACCTCAACTCAACAAGACGATCTATGGACGAAACAAGATCAGTCTTGGCTGGATTCTTTCCTCCCTGACAGAACCAGTCTTGAATCAGGTGGTAGCATGCAATTCCACACGAGAAATCTGGCACACCATAACCTTTTAACAGGATCCTTGCTTTAATAGGACGAAAGCAACGTGCGGAGCAAGCTGCCTACGTTTTTCCTTGTCTTGTTGGATAGATCGAGCTTCTTCCTGTTAGGAGTCTTTCAGACCCTATACTATAAACAGTGAGTTAATTCAACTCGTTGCACCTACGAACTTCCCCTTCTTCCTCAACTACATCCTCTCCTCCCCCACTTGCTTTCCTTCACCGAACTGCTTTTCGCTCCAGCGATACACGTAGGCATGTTACGAGCGAACGATACACTACTTTAGAGAGATACACTACTAATGTGTTTTTTCGTTCTACACAGACGATACACTACTAATGTGTAGAGTTCTTTGAGTAGTTACTCACTGCTCCCAAAAAGTAGAGTGAAAAGGCAACTAGGCACGTGTAGAGTTCAAAAGCGAGTTGCTGCTTTTAGTTAGCCAAGCACTGGAATAGGTCATGTAGTTGCTACGGTCCAAAGTATGAGAAATTTCACTCAGCTGCTCAATGCGCATACCAGGAAGGCAGGGCTTCAAAAGATCAAGCGCGCATCTCAAGCTTGCATAACACTCTCTTTCGTAGGTAATGGCGGACGAGCTAGTATCTATGAGGCTTGGCCTACAATCAACCTCGATGCCTAACAGTAAGCTTTCTTTACGGCATACGTGGGCAGGGGTCAACTTGAAATGTATTTGCGGGCGAGGTGATTAGATATCAAATCCGTGCTTACGCTGAAAGAAAATCGAGTCTCCAAATCGAATGAAAGCGATACGGCTGAGGCCTACTTGTGCGTGCCAAGGATTGCAATTTAGCTCTTTGCTTTTAAGTACTTACAGAAGCAGTGTCTGCCACTCTAATTTTACATGCCCCACTTGTCAGTCAGTACTAGTGCCCGCCCTACCTAATCAGAGCTCTACTCCTCTTGTGTACTGGATTCCTTTCATAACCAAGGACTGCAATTATAGGAAGCACCGACTCATATTGCTTCACTGTGGGAAATCTAGCCTAACTCCTTACTCTGTTTGGCTGGCTGTGGCGATTTTGCATATATATAGGCGTTCCCTTCCAATATAGTTGGTAGATGGTATAGCCTTTCTTGCGCATTTAATAAACTCTAAAATAGTGGGATTGTTTGTAGTTAGCATTTTCATATGATGAGTTTCTTCTTTCTTCTTTATGTCCTGCTAGCCCCAAGCTGTTCTCGTAGGGTCGAACGCGGTTTGCCTAGAGTGATAAACATTCCATTCTCTCCGCGCGGGGGAGTCAAGTCAAAAGGAACAGGCATCGTAAGATGATGGATTCCATTGAATAAGGTCTTAATACACTTCGTACCCGCCCCTTAGATGCTTGATTCTATAAGGTATGGAGGAGAATAAGGACTTTGTAGAGCATGCTTCATACATTTTACATTGACATATGTGGGCTTGTTCTTTTTCGCATAGGGGTAGTTTTGTCAACTCGCCTGAAGACCACTGGAATCGTAACCAATACCCCTGGCCACACAATTCAAACCTACCAAACTATAGTACTTACATCCCTAACCATTATCCACCTTCTCTCATTCTCTCTCTGCGAATGAGCTAATGCTTTTTTTTTCGATCCCTGCCACACCCGGCATCGTGTTACCATTTGATGACTTCTTAGGGGGACAGTTTAAGTAAGAGTAGGGATAGTTGAAAGAGTAGTTAGATGAGTCCTGACTCCTGCGTATTTGTACGAGATACCTTATAGCTTCAAAGTGACAAAGTCCGGTGTGAGGTTAATTGAACATATTGAAATATGGGTCCCCACACAAATAAAGTAAGAAACCAGATTTTCCTTAAGGAATTGGCTCTGAGGCCCGGCAACTCGAACTTTCCTAAGCAGGAAGGAAAGATAAAATCAAGATCTTTCTTTATTATTGCATCCCTCTATCCCTTACGATCTGATCTATGTTCTGTACCAGTGTGAATACATACTCTTTAGGCTGGTTTCTTTACCGATTCAGTGTCCCTGCTTGACTTGCTTGGATTGCGTACAAAGCTTCCCCATATTTCTTATAGGGATGATGACCACTGACATTTGACATTGTCTTCATTCGTTTACTGCTGGCCTGAATATTCCATAATTGGATGGATGTCCGAGCATATGCTCTTGTAGGTGCCGTAGCCCATTCTCTCCAAAGAAAGGAAGCAGGAAGCGATCCATACGTTTTGTCTGGTTGGAAGAAGAAAGAAGCAGCGAAATTACGGTGCCTAAAGAATGGGGGTTGAAGTGAGGACATGACAGAGTGTGCGGAAAGCAGGCTTGACCTAACTAAAGTTACGGCGGAGCACTGGGCTGTAGATTTTCAAGTGGGAATAGGAATAAGCGCCTCAGAGTGTTAATTTTCCGATGAGTAGGGAGACTTACTCACTCTTGAAAAAGCTTGAATCATCCCGTATCCAGAGAAACCTAGTAGCCAGAATTTCGTACCGAAGCTTCAACTCTCACTATGCAATTGAGCTCTGACCCTTGATTGCCTTTTGCTAGCTAAGCTAATATGATGGTTGCCTTTAGTACGAATTCCTAATTTGCCAATCCCCGCCTAAAAAGTATTACCGCGAACTGAATCAAATAGACGGAATTCGAACCAACAAGCTGACAAGAATCAAAGAAAGCTTTATTTGCTTCTTTCTCATCAAGAAAATCTAAGAAAGATGGGGCAACGTTCGTTGATTTTTGGTTCCATTCAGCTTGAATTTATGGCTGAAGCGTAGTGGTTGTTTCTTGGCATTGAGATTGATTACCGTCCTGACGGGCTTTCTCTCTCTAAGGAAAAAAGATGCCTATGAAATTTTACATATGGCTGTTGTTGTACTAGGACCAAAGCATGTCACTGTTCCACTGAGCGTGCTATGGAATAGAAAAGTGAGTCAATCAGTAGAAGATAGGAGCTACTCACTCGATTTGGAAGAGCTGCTTTTTTTGACGTTAACAAAAGAATGCCACTGGACAACCTAACTAGGAGACAGGTCTGGATAAAAAGAGAATTCACTACTTCGCACTTCAGGCCGCTAGGCTTGACTTCCTCTTTCTTCCGCTAGTAAGCTAGGTTGTTAAGTTAGATCACCCTCCGTCTGCCCTTTACGGAGATGCTTTGATCCATTACTTGGCACTCTTACTTTCCCCGCCGCCCGGTCTCTAACACCTGATGTCGCATCTTTTGCCCTTGTTTGCCATTTGAGAATTGACTACTTATCACGAGAAAGCTAGCTCTGTCGCATTCCTACCACTGCTTTTAGGAGCTATTCGGTGAAAAAGCAAGCGGTATTAAAGGGCGCAGCACTAGGTTTCCGGTGAGGGGCGAAGTCTGATCAAGTAGGTAAGCTTGACCCCTAACGATAGAAGTTCAAGGATTCGGTAAAGCACTCAGAAAGATTGTTTGACTTGTTAGAAAGTGATGGTTGGTTATCGTAGATAAAAGAACAATAAAATCATAAAAACTACACTAGATATTATATATGATTTGTCTTTTTTCAAAGTGCCAGGTTTGAGTTCTGATCTTGGTCCTCGTGGAGGGATTTCTGTTCAGCGGTCTCCGGACCGAGCATATAAGTAAGCAGAAGTATGCCCGCCCTAGAATGCTTCCAAGGGCGCCCCGTGTGACGTAAGCTTAATACCAAGCTCTATTCTCATGATGGTGAGCTCTGCTTTCAAATCCAGCGGCTACTATGGGTATGTATGGTGGTTGGTCGTAAGTACTGAACTCTGGCTCGCCCAGAGATTTCGTTTGCTTTTGGACTTGAGACAAGTTTCTGTAGTCTCCCTCTGGCGCATTTAGCTAGCTGCTAAACGTATGTATTTTGAGATATAGAAAAATGTATATAAAACCTTTACCTGATTACAATAACCAGGAAAAGCCCACCGATTCGCCCTATCTCTTTAGCCCCACTGCCAAATTCATGTGTTCCGTAGCAGGTGAAAAATGCTCTTGGTATATGATACCTACCCAAAAATCTAAAGAGAAAGAGGGTTCTATTCTAATAGTATACTATACTATACTATACTATACTATACTATACTATACTATACTAGGAGTTTGGCCACCTTTCAGAGATTTTTTAAAGAGTGATCACGGATCAAAGAGCAGCTTCAATTTGGGACCCTTGGATGTTTTGTTTCGGCAAGTGCCATAGTCCTCGGAGCTCAGTAGCTTTTTTTTCTCCTAAATATGGAAGTGAACCCGACTCATTCTCCTTTATTCATTTGCATATATGAGCATAGTCTCCGGGGCTCCTCACCTCAGGAAAGGCACCTTTTTTTGCTCGGTTTCCGCGAGAGTCATTGAAATAGAGGACCTCAATCATAAATAGGAGCCTCGAGAGAAGACGCCTCTCTTTGAGAAGCCTGGGGAAGTGGTTGAGTAGAGCAGGACGTTCTTCCTTCCATTTTTTTGGAGCCTTTCTGCTTTACTTGTTTGGACTCGGGTACAGAAATCTCACTTAAAAGATCCATCCGCGAGTGGTTTCAGGCTGGCAGGGCGGCTATCTTTTACTTATACTTAGCGGGTAACATCTTCCTACAAGAAGAACTCCCGAGCACTCTGTTCCGTCGTCCAACAACATCTTCTAGCAGCCCAGTTTCCGAGGATTCCCAAATAAGAATCATCGCTTCTGGTTTGAAAACGAAAGCCGGTACGACGGGTATTGGACAAGGCGGCTCATTGTTGCTGTATTGGTGCTTAGCCGGGCCGTGAACAGCGTTTCTCTCTTTGAAGTGAAGTACGGCACGCCCTAGTCCTCATTTTGATTGATTTGACGCGGGGGAAGATTCTATTAATACTAGTCAAATACAGCGATCTGAATCTACCGGGATGAAAGAAAAATACGAGAATATCTCATGTCACCTTCACTCCTCTAGGGTCTGATGACACAATCAAAGCTAGGATGGAAAGGCTCGACTGAAAGGAGAGGAAGCCATAGCTAGTAAGGGAATAGGCAGCACTGAATGAATTTCTTTCGCTAGGCGGGATGCACGAACGGTGCTAGGAGAGTGAAATGACTCCACCCCACCCTTTTATTAATATGGTATGGACATGGAATAGGGCTTTAACGAAGAGCTTTCTTCATAGTGCCTGGTATAGAAGATAGCCAAGTACCAGTAAGCCATTCCATTATAGTAGTGGGGGCACATGGTTGGTTTCAAAGGCATGGTCATCAAGCATATAAACTTATATATATCTCTAATTTCTAGGTAGCTTGTCACGCACGGGATAGGGGTTTGAGCACCGGGCATCTGGTTAGGTCAACAAACAAGTTCTTGGTTGGCATTCAAGGTCTTCCCGGGATAGGGGATAGGTCTAACGCTGTATGAGAACCATGAAAAGCGAGATCCCGAATCAGAAAGCAGAAACCGAGGAAACCACAAGAGTTTGACTAGTAGAGTCTCGTCTTTTTTCTTTGCTCCTCCCAATGATTCATTCGAATTTCCCAACCTGCCATGCTACTAGATGTCTTACGCTAGGAGATTGCGATAGAAAGAATATGATATCTAATATGACACCCGATTTGTCAAAGGGATTGGTGACTTACCCATTTCATATAGCAATCCCTGATCAAAGAGAGAACAAGATCCAATCCATTTCAAAACATTTTCTCAAGGATTCCTTGGTTCTTTTCTTATAGAAGAGATCCGCATATAGTTTACTGACTGGGTGACTGGAGCTTGCTTTTATACCGGCTTTCTAGGTCTGCTGCCTTTCTTGTGACTCGACCTTCGCTTTGGACCAGACCAAAAGTAGAGTCCAGATGCCAAACATTAGGATCCGTACTCTCTTTCTTTCTAGTAGCAGAAACCGAGCCCTATGACTGGCATATTAGGTAGTAGCCGCCTAGCTAGATCCATCTGAGAGAGAAAGAGCTGAAATCTTCCTACTTAATTAAGGTTAAGGAGCTCTGGCACATCACTCACTCCGGCACTTTCTAGAATAGAAGAGATCTCCAACTTAGACTTAGACCTACCCGACAGCTGCTACTGGACTTGGTTTCAAAAGAGCTTTTGATCTGCACTTAAACTTAACGGATCTTCTCCGCGATGCCATGGATTGGCCACATTATCGGCTAAAATGCTCGAGTGAACAGGGGAGGAATGATCTCTTTGTGGCCAACCAAGCTATTTATTGTCGACAGCGAGTGTTGTGTTGAGCGAACTGACTTTCCTGTTATGGCAGGGCCGACATAAACTCGACCTCTAAATAGAGTAAATAGAGATAGAAGTCAAGAGTGGCACGGCTGATTATTCCTCCCTCGCTTTTCTTCTACACATTTCATTGGGTCAATCTATTTGATTTCAAGCACTAGCCCATTGATTGGTACGAAAGATTGTTAGCTGCTGCCGTCCTAGAGCTATTCTAATCATTTTCTGATCGAACTTCCTTGCTTCTCTTCGAGTTTCTTACTAACTAAGGATGATCTAGGGTTGATTGGAATGCATTTCCAGGTTGGTATCCAGATGTTCCGCACAGGATTCATATATGCTCAGCAGTAGCAAGCAGCAAGTCAACTAGGTCCTTGGTAACAGAACGGATGTTTAGGTGGTTCCGGTCAGATAGTAGATTGTGATTGTTCCGGTCATATAGATAGTTTCAGCAGTGGCAACGGCACAATCCTTTTGATATGCATTTCTTGATGCAGATGTTCCTGCTTTCATTGAGATAGGGATATCGGTATCTATTCTAGCTAGGATCTAGTCTAGTCTCTACTCTGGGGAATGGGAGCGCAAGGTAAAAGCTAAGATTCTCTGGAAGTGAGGGGCAAAATAGTAAGGGTCAAGGTTGCCCATGTTTGTCTGTCGATTTTCCACTAAAGAAAGTGGCTAGCCTCGGGTTTCTCATTTGAGGGTTTCTTCTTTTCGCTCAGTACCTGTCTTTTGAGAATGAATTCGTATTTCTTATTATTGCTGGAGCTATCTCTTAAGCTTGAACGTAGATAGAGAGCGAGAAAGTAAGCAAGTGGTAAAAGGAGTAATGGTTTCTCTGCTTGCTGATTTCCCGTTAGAGTCAACTCAATCCAGTGGTTGGGTTCTCGGGGCCTGGTTGACTTTCAAGTGCCGGTGTAGAGTTCGGATTAGTGCTGAGACACCTATAGCCAAAACTAGTGACTGCTTGCTATGGCAGCCTCGATAGCCAGGGAGAAGTGCCAGAATCAAGTCCATCTCTTCTTCCCAAGCTGGCATTCTTATAGCTAGAAAACGTCTTTTAACCGCTTTTACGTGGATTGATGGCCCGATCTAAAAAGTCATGGAATGAGCGATTCTGCATCGATAAGTGGCATTCTAGAGCTTGTTTCGAAATCACATAAGGTGGGGTATTGTACGAAACTCTATCTGAAGTAGCGATCACATACTGAACACCCCGGCACATCCCGATTTCTTGCCCAGGTGAACTGTTTAGTCAACGCCCCCGCCTTCCATCCAAAACTAGAGCGGATCCTGAACTCGGAGAGTAGGGAATACTAGTAATCACTACTTTTCCAACGACGCAAATGACTTAGCAAAGGCTTCTGTCGCACGCTAAGAACCCGATCCAGCTCAGTCAAAAAACGTTTCTCGAAGCTGCTAAATCCATAAGAGTGTGTGAATACGAATCTTTGAGCCAGGTCACGGATATTCCAGTCAAGGAGGAAAGTCCGTCTCCGCTAAACTTCCTTTAGCCCGGCGCATAAGCAAGGTAAGAGGAAGTAGTGAGCCGGGCGGGCATGCAAGCACTCAAGAAAAGGCGGATGAGAATTGACGTATCTCAATCTCAAGTCAAAGTCGATCTGTCCCTCTACCCATATAAGATAAGAAAAGAAGTTCCGTTTTGAGACACCCAATGAGAATGATAAGAGTGCCGCTCCTACGCCATGTATAGAAGTGCCAATGTAGCTAAGAAGGCCTTAAAACCGAGTCCTCTTCCTCAAGCAGAAAGCAGAAGTTGTCCTGCTCCTCAAGCAGAAAGCAGAAGTTGCCCGTCTCTTGGAACTATTTCAAGGTGCCATACCTCCGCGAATCCCTCCATCATTCGATGCTCTTAAGCGCATATTCTTTATTCTTTGACAGAGGTCCCAACAACCGCGGAGGGTTGTCTAAGTGTCTAAGCATCAACTGACTGGAAAGAAAAGAAATCTTTGATTGATGCACTTCCCATTCCAGAATATCCGTGGAAATCCCATCTGGATGAAGCAATCCTCCTATCTGGGACCCCCTCGCCAATAGTTGGAATGCCGCAGTCTTCGTCGAGGAGTGCTTTTTGATCCCATCTACGGGAGTAGTTATACAGATTGGCAATTCATAAATAAGTCCCTGGAATTTAGTGCTGTGCATACATCTCGTTGAAAAAACCACTCATTTCACTCAACTCATTTCACTTAGTAAACGCAGTTATGGAGCCGGGATGGCAATTCTAGTCCATTCTTTTTTAGTCCGCTTTTGCGGCTGTGGCCCACGGAGGTTTCGGAAGTTCATTTCACCAAGGTTTTCGTTATCCACCCGATTTTACTTATACTTATAGAAAAGAAAATAGGACTCAAGATTTTCGCCTTTTTTCATTTCACCCCTGGTCATCAAGATGGTTTTCCTTTTATGGGGGCTCGACACAGGCGGCTCCACCTGATTCTGGAAAGTGTATTTCGCCGGGATTTTCGGCATCAAGGCCTTTTCCTAGAGGGAAGTCTGAATCAAGATCTGGATACTTTCATTTTTTCCGAGGAAATTTGCACTATAGAAAGGAGGCTTCAGAGCATCCAAAAATGTTTTGGCCCTAGCGAGATGAGAGCTTCTCGGATCTGCGGGCGCTCTTCCTTAGCTTAGTAAAGTCGGCTACTTTGGCCAATGGCCAGTATAGCTTTTTCATCAGCCGGAGACCTCGTAGAGGGAAAATCAGGTTGGCTGCTTTTGCACCATAGTGAGGATGACTTATTTCAAATCAAAAGAAATAGACTTTCTCTTCTCTAAGTTCTAAGTAAATTTGAAGTAAATTCGCCTTTAGGAGTTTTTTCCATACAAGAAAATGATAGTTCTTCACGGCACTATCTCGAGGAGCATTGACTTCAGAATGATCCGGATCTCGAATTATCGTTAATAAAATGGTTTTCTTTCATGCTATTGATGCGGCGAATCTTCCCTATGATAATCCGAAAAGGTCAGGGGACCAAAGTACTCTGCAATCGTGCTTCGAAATGAAGCCGCAGAGTCGGTAACCTAGCCAGTTGTAGTACGAAATTCAAGGGAATGATGCTTTCGCTCACATCACGTAGGCCGAACACCGCTTTCCGAAATAGCGCTTCCTATCAGTTGAAATAGGAGATGAGAGAGCCCTTGATCCGGCGAGATCGAGCTTCTTTTACGAATTCTATTGGGACCGGCACGACTTATGTCTTCGGTTGGGTCGTACTATTTTTCTGGTGACCCGAGGGCGGATCCTAATTCATGGGTACGTCCTTTGTTGGAAAAGGCTGGGCAAATATGATGATCACAAGATCGCTGACCCTTAAGTACTCACATCTACCCAATAAATAGCAATCCTGGAGAAAGCAAGCAGGAACAACATCCGTCCGTTAGGAAACGTTCCAATTTAAAGCTTCTAAGGCACATTCCTAGAATTCTGATCCCCATTGGATCAGGTTCAGCTAAGTCTGAGTTTTGCCTATGTTTGGCGCTAGAGTAGAATCGAATCATGCATTGAAAAGAGAAGATGACTTGTTCGACGGTATCTTCTCCTTTGTGTTTAGATGCCATGGTATAACGCGAGTCCGCATACCGGTGCCGGTGCGAAAGTCCCAGAGTTGAGCGCTAGCCTTTCTTAGTAGCTTCGGCCAGTCCGCTTTAGTTTAGTAATGTATGACCTGACCACCTAATAGAACAGTGCCCACTGGTCCTAACCAGCCAGATAGATCAACTTCCAGATGGTGAGGTGATCTAATACGTGGAATTCCTCTCTTTCCGCTTAAAAGACACTACTGCTGTGAGCTAGGCACAGGAATTGGGGCAAGGAGATCTTTACAAAACGATTTCCTCAGGAAGAGCCCTTTACCTAATATGGCACTCTTTCTTCAAAAGGAAAGCTCCACTCCACACATCTGGCACTTACCTAAACACGAATGATCCCACATCCCGCAGCAAGGCAAAAAAGCCATTCCAAACAACTACCTTTTGAGTTCTTTCGAGCTCTCAAGGGGATGCCGATAGTTCCAACAATCAATCCTTCTCCCGCCCTCGTCCCATTCTATTAATAGAAAGAAAAATCTCATACCAAACGAGTGATTATCAAACCTTTCTATGTCTGGATCAGGGCTGCTCAGATCAATATCGATCACAAAACAATTACCACACCTTTACTCTCTTGTTAGTAGTCCCATCACTTGATAGAATCAGGTGGTTAGGAAGTCACTTCACTTAATACGAACTTAAACTGGAGGTCATTTCTCAATGAGTGGAGCGTACTGAGCACCTTCGATTGTGAAAGATTCTCCAATGCATGGATCAGGAGATCCAATCTCTGCCTAAGGAGGTCGGGATTCGTACTGTTAAAGCAGTCAAGTGAATGAAACATGCCAGTGATAGCCGTGAATAGACGATTCGGATCTTTTTTACAGCCACCTTCTTATGATTCTGATGCGGGCCACGGAAAGATAGATGCCATAGACTATTATTGTGTGCCTCTTGAGCCCTAAACCTAGGAGCAATGGTTTCTCTCGTTCCCAAACTGCAACCGCAACCAGTTCTAATTCAAACAGTGTGGTGGAGTTCAATCAGAAAGTCTCCTTCATCCCTCTTCAAATGCATTCCTCACCACGAGATTGAATATGTTTTCCCAGCCTCCCACCAGTAGGCGAATCCCTCCAACCAATGACTACTCAACCTTTATCACAATCTCAACTGCTTTCCACAGAAAGTATTACCTGAGGTTGAACATTTATCCCTTCAACCTGATTGCCTTAAACATTCATAGCTAACAGTTGACATCGTCTTTCCTTAATCAAAGAAGTAAACTATTTAACGGTTTGAGTTTGTCAGCTTTCACCACTTCTGTTTTGTCTTCCTCGACTATACATTCTCTTACTCCAAAAGGGTCTAACCCAGACAGAGATTACTTTTCGATAACACACCTAGTTCGGGGGTTGATTAACAGGAAAGCCCGCGGCCTACCACTACGAATTTCTAGCTATAAAGGGTCACAGTATGAAACTGCTACCCATTTGATGCACAAGGATGCTATGGTTAAAGCTAATATCTACTCAGCTGTTCCCCGACTTAGGCTATATAATCCATCTTAGGTACAGTAACCTAGACTCGAACTCACTATACAGGAAACCGTTCAACGAAATGTGTGCTCAATTTATTAGAATACGCTTGTAAATCCTCTTCTAAATTCTTACTGTAAAAGAATAAGGGAAACAGTCATTGTTGAATCTGCATGGAACCCTATATGAATAATCATTATTGTATTCTACCTAACATCTTATGGGGTTGGTAAAACCAACGCATTGGTAGCTATAAAGCTTGCTACCATGATGGCAGTGCCGACACTCGCTTCATAGCAACATTATTATCCATGTTCTCGGCTTGGTTAACGTTAAAAACCTCCGTAAAGGTTGGATCATTCATAAATGTACTAAGAACAGTATTCACTATGTCTTTATTGATCAAGAAAGTCACCCTCTTGTAACCATTAATAACGGCTTCTGGGTTCTTAAAAGCATTCAAATTTGCCAATGGGTGAGCTATTTCTTGGGGGATAATAAAAGGGTTATCACACTGAACATACCTGTACCAAACTACAACTCCTATCCCCATTAATACAAGGATATTAAACATACCCCAGACAAACTTATTGTTAGATTTGTTAAAAGTGCAAGTTCTAACTTGCGTTATAGCACTAGAAAATACTGTATTGTATCCAACAAAATACCTTTCAATCCTCGGCCCACTTCAGTTTTCGTGATAAAAACTCATTATGGGGATAGTCTGCCCCTTCATATATAGTATCAATAACAGGATCTCTTATTGGATCGTCTCTAAGATCTCCTAACCTCTCCCATGCATTTTTAGCTACTAAACGAATGTTTGTATTTTTTTGAGATAATATCTCACCGTCGTAAATAAGGGTTTGACCGCAGCATGTTAAAACATGAGGCAATTCATGAAACTCTTCTATCAAATCATATACATTCGAGACTCCATATAGGTCTATATAGTAACTGAAAGCAGTCTCATTGGTGTATTCCATTTGTGGTAATACTTTATATTCATTATGGAAAACTCTATCGCACAGCTTCTTAGCAAGTAAAGATTGCTTATACATGTTGATTTTAGCAAAGCTGTTAAGAATGCTCTCTTCATCAGTTTGCAACATATGTTTGATATTGCTGTAGTTTTGGGTAAGTCCGACCTTGAAGAATAATCCGACCATGAGGAGTATGGAGTGTTTGCCATGTTTTGTATCTTTTCAGTTGTTCTATTTATGGATTTATTGGGATTTTCAATGAGTTTAGTTGTATCTACCCGATTGTGGTATCCCCACCTCTATCCTTGTAATTGGTCAGAGAGATACAACTCTATTAAAAGAAAATAAAATAACCCGAGATTTTGACCCTAAAGAAGTGTCTCTATTTAGAGATTTATCTACTTAGATGTAGATGAAAAAATAATACTCCTTCTATATTATTCTAGAATATGTATCCCAATCCATCTCGAGTAATTTGTATCAATACCTATTCGGTAGATCCTTTTTTCTGTGCCAGGAACCAGATTTGAACTGGTGACACGAGGATTTTCAGTCCTCTGCTCTACCAACTGAGCTATCCTGACCATTTCTTGTGCATCATCCTAGTAGAGTACGTACTTGTATCTATGTGGGACTAAAAAAGAAAAAAGTATTCTAAAATTGGACTTAGTAAATGTCAGGATAATGATAATGACTTACTTAATAATAGGGATTACTTGCCTATACTATAATATGTTCATTTGTATGAATGGGATAAGATCCAAAGAAGTAAGTTCGGATCCGTTTGTGAAAGAGTAGAATAAGAAAGATAGTGAATCTTGTTTGAACCATTAATGAAAAATAGAGGTTGGTACAATAGTATAGTATAGTATAGTATAGTATAGTATAGTATAGTATAGTATAGTATAGTATAGTATAGTATAGTATAGTATAGTATAGTATAGTAAAGATCCGCAGTACAGGTGTAACAGCAATCAAGCTACTAAGGAAAAGGAAAAGGAAAAGGAAAAGGAAAAGGAAAAGGAAAAGGAAAAGGAAGAAGTGCTCTTTATTTACAATATGGGCTTTCGTAAGCATAAATATCAAAAGAGAGGATACCACACCAGATACGGTGCAACATACTTGAGTGGAAAGAGGAGAGTTTTTCCTCCGAGGGCGAGTTCGATCAGGCAGACATCGCAATGGATGGTTCCAATAGGAATAGTAGTCCAGTGATTGTCAGTGCATATTCATTAGTATACGATACTTAATACTGTTGCATAGTCTAGGTTACCGAATAGGAATAGCATAGCAAAGAATCCTACGTGTGTCACCTACTAGGTTCACAGTAAGGGCCGCCCTTAATAGCAGACTTGTTAGCTTGGAGTCGTGTATATCATAAGTTGATTAGTAGGTATGAGCTTACCCCGATACCTTCTCAACCTAGGAACATAATTAGGTAGTTGTCCCCAGCTACGAGCACAAGCATAAAGAATGTTAACATAGAGAGGTCTGAGAAGAATCGTTGGTTGTGTGTATCTCCTGCCATATAGCTTAACGAGAAGATGTGTACTAGTGCTTATACAGTTACTACAGCGAGGTCTTCGATGAGCGGTTAGGCTATCGAATAGGAATCCTCAGTCAACTGTGCCATTCTGAATCGATTCAGCTACCAAGTCGAATTGATACAGGTGATCCTGATAGACCCACTTCATAGAATGCTACGTAAGATAGGAGAGCTGTTGTACACATAGCTACACAAGTAATAATATGTGCACCAGTTTTTCTTACCTTACGTCCAAGGAGTCCTGCACCCATTGCACCTAGCATAGGGAGAGTCAGAATAGACCCTAGGGCCCGAAGGACGATACATGTTAGCTTAGTGAAATTTCTCCTTGTAGACGGTAATATGCTACAAGAATACCTATACCTATAGCTTATTCTGCACCTGCAATAGCGATGATGTAGATACTAGATGTTTGTCCTACGATATCATCGAATGAGAATGAGCTTACAATCACTAGTACTGTCACAGCTAGCAGCATGATTTCAATTGAGATCAGCATGAGGATGATCTATCTACTTTCGGTTGAGGACGAATCCTAGGATACCGAGAAGAAAGAGTACGATAGAGAGTGTCATGTTAATGTTTGATTACCAGAGCAATGACCACAGGAAGGAAACCGAGTCAACACATTGTCATAAGTAGGGATAGCAATACCCAAATACTCTAACTCTAGGTAGTCTATGTCTGTATAGGTATGGGGAGGGAGATACCTGAGAGGATACATATAGGGCTAACTATATACAACCCTCACCTCGGGCCATCAGAGAGATCGTATGTATCACCAGCATCAGGATATGTATTTCGGAATTACGCGCTGGTGCAGATTTGTACGTTCAGGTTATCCATGACTTCATTAGTGTCACGGATTCGCCCGAACTTTTGTCGCATAGTGCTCTGCCGATCCATAAGCTGCACCAGCATTAGATAGACTAGAGAAGTGTTGTGCGACTTGCTTCTTTACATCCACTACATAGATAGACTTAGCATCAGCAGCTATACCATGAGTATGAGCAGATCGTCGATAATCCTTGGCATCAAAGGTAGCACCTCACAAAGTGGCCAACAAGTCTACCGGACCATAGACGAGTAGGTTAGGATCAAGATCTCGGGCTTCCATTAGACTAGGAGCTACTTCGATCTTCATACCGCGCGCATGTAGAGGAGTTTTGGCATCGAGATGCTTCTTATCTTAAGAGTACTTCGCTATTGCCGCTCTATGAAAGCAGGTATTGGATCTCTATTCCGAACGAGGAAAGAAGACTGAACTGGGGTAGTTTATTCTGATCCAACAACTGGCTATTAACATTGGTTGATGCTTCATTCATACAAATCTCCTTACGGAGGATAGTCAAGAGAGTGAGTGGTTTCCCCTTAAGATAGAATAGCAGGCCACATGGTATAATCCCTTATAGGACAAGGGATTAGAAGGTTGACAAATGAAGCCAAACGTAGTGATACTCTAGCACGGAGAACCAAGAAGGGTGCTTCTGCTACAACCAAAACCCTCTATCTCATGCCTACTTGATCTCATAACACTTATAGTAAGAATGAATCCCCTGATTATAGATTAAAAGGGATATTGGCGTGTAATACTTTTATTTCTTATATTTAACAAGAATCCTTGATTTATTTAATAAATCGCTCTTGCTTGCGCAAGGGATATGCTGATTCTTAGCATAGCTTTTTTACCGAATACAAGGATTCCTTGGCACCTGATACTGCTGAAGAGAATGATTTAGTGGAGGAGACTGGAGGTACTACGAAGAGTGTGAGGAGGGTGTCCAAACCTAAGCACATTCGTGATTCTTAGTCTCTTGAGATCCGTGAGCGAGACCGAAGCTGGAGAAGGAAAGGAGGCAGCAAGACCTATTTCTCCGATGCTATATCAAGATGATCTATAGCTTCATAGATAGAGAGAAAGGAAGCTCTCCTTCACTACGTTCCACCAGCTTAAGTAAGACATCGATACCCAGCATACCATTATGACTAGTTAGGGCGATCCCGCGCGGGAAGGCTATATCTGACCTTTGACTTTGCTGTTTCCACCTCTGCTTGCTCTGATGCGGGCAAGTAGGAAGAAAGCATATCAAGGGCTTTCCAAGATGCTTTACAATACATTACAACATGTGATAAAGATAAAGTAGTGAAAAACTTTTCACTCTAGAAGTAAGAAATATATCTTCAGAAAGGCAAACGGGATTTATTCCGTAGCGTGCATCCCCATAAGGGCTGATTCGCTTTCCAGACTAGAGACCCTGTGCCCTTTCTTCGAGCTTTCACTCATAGATTCTGACTACAGCACTGCTTTTGTTGAAAAAAAAACGGCCAAAGCATAGTGATCCACCGCTTATTCGAGTTAGTACAGGAAAAAGAGCCAGATAAAATTACTAATTTTCGTAAACATGGTTTTTCTATTTAGTCGGTTCGAGCACGCTCATTAAACTAAAGAGTTCATTTCCCTATTTCCTCATTCAATCACCAAAACGAAAGTAGTACTTTTCTTTTGGAAGAAAAAGTTTTGAAAGACACTTTCTTCTTTACAACGATAGCTCGCCTTACTGCTCTGAAATCCCTACTAGCCATCTCTTCCCTCCCTCGCCCAGGCAGGGCTGGTGACATCTAAGGAGGATGGAGCACCTTCCATTGAAGAATAGGCATGGAAGGAATGCCCTATTTATCTCTTTGATAGAAGAAGCAGCTTACTTTCCACACCTTGCCTACTTGACAACGCTTTTATATGGAGTGGCTTCAACCCATCACGCATGAAAGTGCCAAAGGATTTTCTTTACGACAACTCAGAGTCGAATTGGTCCTTTGCAAGTGGACGCCAGCCGTAGAGCCCTAGTTCTAGCCTACTATGTAGAGTAGAGTAGAGTAGAGTAGAGTAGAGTAGAGTAGAGTAGAGTAGAGTAGAGTAGAGTAGAGTAGAGTAGACTCTTACTTGAAAAAAGAGAAGTTAAGAAAGAAATTCTTATTCGCTTTTCACTTTCACTACTGGTCAAAGCTCGTCCTTAGAGACTACTGCCTTACTTTCAAGAACTCACTAGGGCTAGCTTATTATCATAGGGATAGGTTATTCAGCTTGCTGACAAGGTTAGTGCTTACCAGGCTATATTCTATCAAGAAAATTGCTTAGGGATAAAAGAGATTGTCTTATCCTACTTAGGTATTAGGGTTTAGATGACCTCCTCATCCTCTGCTCGTAGCGTAGGGATCAGGGGCACCGACCAGAAGCTAGACAGAAGAATGACCTTATTTTCCTTTACTCTCCATTCCATTTGTCCTTCAACCGGATTAATGGTCAACGACATTTACAGCCTTTCCTTCACACAAGGTTTTTAATCCATCTCCCCTGCTTAGGACAGTAAGGGGAAGTAGCGATATTCCGATTCCTTCGTGGGGAATCAACGAAGGCAGCCGGTCCAGCTGCTTTAGTACTTAAGTTAACGCCCCAGCCCTTATCCCGCGATGAGAAGGTAGATGCGGTAAGCCAACTCCTATCCTTCTTGCGGAAAGGGCATTCAATGCCATCTGAATTCCCTTCCTTGCTTCGAGGAGCAGGTCGAATAGTCAAAGAAGGGGATGGCTAATTCCAGGAATAGAGTAGCATTCTCAGGCACTACCCTCAGTTGCAGCCTCAGTCCATATAAAACAGTCAATCTACCAGCAGCAGAGGCTGCAGATACATGTCCACCACCTGTTTATCTACTACCATAAGCGGGAGCAGTTGCAGGTAAAGAGTGTTGTGAGGGCTTTCATTTGCGCGTTAAGGGCAGTTTCTGTTATAGCACTAGAAATCAGTGCCGTTAGTCCCTTCTCGAACAGCAGTTTTAGCAATTGAATCAGCTGTTTCCTAATAGACTAGGCTGTTAGCAGGATTTGCAGGCGAGACAGATGAGGAGGCATAGAAGGAGCAATTCCATTATGTGCTAAAGGCTGCGGAATAAGAGCTCTTAGTCCTTTCGGCGTAGAGAACGAATCCTCTGTTGCAAGAAGAAGGGCAATGCCGATTGTAAGGTTAAGTATTACGTACGTCAAAACCAGTCAGTGACTCATTTAAGTGTTGTGCGAAAAGGTAGCCTTTTGGCAACTGCAACCATCCATAGCGAGCGACGGAAGATCAATAGGCTGTTTTTTCATAAGTTGATAAAAGGAGAGAGCAGCTTAATGAGAGAAGTAGCAGTGAGGGCGCTAAGCAGGTGTCAAGTTAATTGGTCTGAGAGCCAAGCCAGCTTTCAAGTAGTAAAAAGCAGGCATTAAAGTAGGTGAGTAAGTCAAGTTCTCTATATGCTTGAAGCTGATACGCGCCTTTGTTGCCTTCTGTCTTCTTCCCTTTGGTAGTTCTGTTTCCAGCTGAGGAATTGGAATAAATAAGTAAGGCTAACTAAAAGAGAGAAGAGGGTCTACAGTCATTCTATCTCAACACTGAAGAATAAGACGTCTATCCTTACTCTTGCATTAAATAGAATAATAAGAAAGGGAGGGGAGTATAGATAATATAATATAAGGAAGCGCCCAGGCAAACCCATAATAAGGCTGATGAAAGCAAAGCAGAATTGAAAACACATAAGGTACACTCTTAATCCTTACAGCACATCTTGACTAAAAAGAAAGGAAGGATAAAGTAAAAGAAGGACTCGAAACAAGCAGATATAGAATATAAAGATGAAAGATTGAATGCTTTATCAGAGATAGATTTTTACTTTGAAATTGCGATGCAGTGTAGATGTTTTTGGTAGTAAAGTTCAGAGATATGACAGGAAAAACTCTACACTAGAGACAATAACATAGAAGAGATTCTAGTAGAGGGTGTGCTTCTTCTTTATAGAGAGACTGACAATAAGAGTAGATTAGATCGTGTGCTTCTCGGTGCGCCGACTACTTCACTGTTTCCTGTCTTTTTTTCCCTATCTCTTGGATGCAGCTGCCTGTTTTTCCCTATCTCTTTCCTCCTATTTTCCCGAGCTAGCATCTTTCCCTCTTTCGAGTAAGCACTGGCCCAAGGAAAGGAAGGTGCCGGGAGAGTAGGCCGATATATCACTCATGCTACTGTTTGAATTGCTGCTTTTCCAAGGAAGGAGTAGAGGTAGACTGTAGATCAAATCGTAGCGTAATGACGTGAATCTTCAAAGCCATGATTCTCTGTGCCAGTTGTCTAAATGCGTAATTAATGATCCAATCCACCCGCTGCCAGGAAATAGTGCCAGTCCACTTTTCCATCTCTATGAAAGAAACGGAAGCGGAAGTTTGCACTTGAGCCTTGTCTTGCCAGGTCAGTTCGGCGCTGGAATGGCATTGTTCATATCTCTCTCGGGTGGGCCTATTCCCACTTCCGCATGGTTCCTTCTCCACTACTTCTGGTGTCTAATTTGCATGGTATTGGTGCCCGCCATGTTCCTTGCTATTTTAGCTGAGCTGTATTGACTCGCCAGGAAAGGTTTAACGCTCACTTCTAGTACTAGAAGTTCCAGTAACAGCATTAGAGTTTCGAAGGGAATCGGGTTATCATCGACTTTCTCGCTTTCGACCTCTCATTTCCCCATGTCGGATAAGTCTCAATTCACTGGATCGAGTGAGAAAATCCGAATTGTCAACCAACTGTGAGTGGAGTGCAGCTACACGAAGAACAGAAGGAAGGGTACACGAAGAACGGAGTCAAGCTCTTGTCGTCTGGTTTCAGGGCCAGGGCTGGGCATAGATCTGGTAATGGAATGGTAACTGGCCTTCTTTTGCCACTTGGCGAGAGCAAGTTTTCTTATCTTCGTACTCGTTTCGAGGGTGCCATTGGGTTGCGTACTTTTGTCCCATGGCGAGCTGCACTGGTTCAAATCCATTTTCTGGTTTGCCGAGGCAAAATCCTAGTGATGACGAAAAACACGGGCATTTGTAAGTAGTTGAGTGCGCATGCCAGCTGTTCTGTTAAATTCTCCGCATGATCTTGTGATTGATTATCCGGATCTAGAACCAGCTACGGGTGGGGTCTCCGCATTCCAGATAGCTTGACTTCCAACCGGCGTGCAATACTTGACTCGCCATCTCCGGCTGAGGTTTCTGTGTTTGATTTGATTTGATTTGATTTGATTTGATTTGATTTGATTTGATTTGATTTGATTTGAATAGTAGAAGCTTGTTTCATAGGATAGGATTCGATTTGCAGGCAGGCATGCTCCGGGAAAGTGCCGGTTATTCTCATGTTCCGGATCTCTTTCTTGGTCTTGGGTAAGGCGGCAGGCTCAGCAGGGGTATATGATTTCGAATAGAACCAGTGATCAGTTTCCGTTTCGATCCACAAAGGATGCCATGCCGGTTAGAATATAGCCAGTGATGAACCAGATCTGGATCTAGATGAGTTACCTTGCTTCAGGACTGGCAGGTTTCTTGAATCATAGCTTACCTATCCCATATTCCGCCGCTTGAAGGGTTTAGGTAGGGTTTCCTAAATGAAGCAGCAGAAGATGGCCTAGCTTTAGAAAAATCAAGTACGGAAGTCCGCCTCGGAGTCCGAAGAGAAGAACAAGTGCTGCTCACTTAGCTGGAAAAAAAGTACTACCTGCATTCCTGCACTAAAGACTATTTGCGTATCATAATTCAGTGAATCTTGTTTTTTTCTCCGATCCAGCCTGCAACCGGGAAACTGATACACACTCGAGACTGTTCATTTCACGAGCTGGCACACTTACTTCACCACGACACGACGGATCCCAACAGAAATGATCTACTGCGTATGATCCTGGTTTCGTACCAATCCTGACTACTGATTCATATCATACAAGTCAACCTGTGCCACTAGATTCACCTCACTTCGCATCCCATCTGCGAGTTCTTCTTCTTCGGCTATTTCCTCCACTGCAGAGAATTCGATACCGATACGACCAATAGCAGTAGCAGCATTCCGTTTGTGTAGCTTGACTCGAACGAATACGCCTTTCCTCGAACTCGGCAATCCAGAGACAGAGAAGAGAATGAGATCGATCAAGAGCAGGCAGCTTTTCCCTCAACTTATAGCTAGAAAGAAAGCCAACCTGGAAACGGAAGAAGTCCAAATCCGGATTCCCATTTCACTAAGAAAATCTGCTTGAGGACAAAAAACACGGTAAAATGGAAATGCAGAAGTCGCTCCAACCCAGGCCCGTAGCTTAAGATCGGCTTCAAGTCCATTGGATGCCGGTGGATCTCTTCGATTCGATCAAAGAAACGCGTATATCAATGTTCATGAAGTGAATCTGTAAATTCATCTCTGAACTGGTTGGAAGGCCCGATAGGGAAACAGTAGCGCCACGATTCCTTTTTGTTGGAACGGCCGTATCCCGGTAACCTTGTCCGATCCTAGTAAGGGATGACACTGGTATGAATGTATCACAGCATGAACATGAACAACCCAGCCCAGCAGATAACAAAAACTGGAAATCATATCTGTGACACTAGCTAGCTTCGCTTCCATTGCTTAGTCGGGAGTTTCCCTCACTTCCTTCAATCAACACAACTGTGAAGTTCAGTCGTATTGCATCTCGGGTCAGGTTGACTTGACTGGTTTCCTTGACTTGTTTCAAAAGAGACTGCTCTAAGGGAGGGGCTACTTTTGCTTGTGCTTGTGAGTCTTCATAGAACCTTGCTTTCGAGCTAGAACGAAGCGCTGGTAGACTAGCTTCTTTTTTGCAGCGGAAAGAAACTCAAGGATAGGATAGCCAGTAGAGAAGAAAGGATAGGAAAAGGAAAGGCATAGTCATAGGAATAGTCTTAGTCATACTTTCTTGCTTCTGCTTCTAAGAGGGTATGGTATCGTCTACGAGACGAGCACAGAAAGTTAGCCCAAGCTTGGCCTAAGATAGATTGCATTGAAGAGCGGGAACTATAGAACTCCTTAAGCGAGCCCGAGTATCTACTTCTTGATTTGATTACCAAAAACACTTCTCTGTAAGCGCTTCTCCCGAGAGAAAGAAGTGGATCAAAGGAAGACAGACGGATGAAAGATCGATTGGCAGATCCTTAGCAAGAACCCTGCGCCTAAACGGAATCTTAGACTATGAGATGGTATACGAGACGAGCACACAGCACTGGGCGGCACTCTTCCCCTTCCAATCTGGCAAAGCGGTCGGCGGAATGCTCTGAGCAGTTTCGGTTCTTATATATCCGTAGTTGGGATTCGTCGTTTCGCAGTTTAAGATAATATTCATATCAGCAGGAGCACTAGCTCCGCTATATGAGGAAGCGAAGACGAGTGCTTCCGCCGCAAATAAAGGAGAAGCAAAGTTCAAGCGAAGAATGAAGAAGAAAATGAGACTTCCTTGATTGCAAGGGAAATGGCCTAGCCGATGCTTATCTCGGATACAAGATCTACTTCCACCAATACGGGAGGGATGCGTATTTCAAATCAATCATGAGCTACAGCTTTCAATCATGAAATCCTATCTGGAGGAAGAATCGCTATTCCCAGTTTCCTCTATCCCTGCCAATCCTGCAACAACGGCTACATCCTCAGCATCAACAGAAGCAGAAGGCTTGTCTTTCCTCGCTAATAAACTGCTTCCCGAGCTAGAAGAAGGAACAAGGGTTTTCGCCTATTCCATGCAAAAGACGGCTCTACTTCTTTCTTCCCGGCCTATTTCTTTTCTAACAACCCTGGCCTGGCAATGAGAGGCATCCTTGACTTCGAAACAACCAACAGGAGTTCCTCCCATCAGCTCAATGGAATGAATTCTCTTGCAGTGCAGCCCTGGTGATAATACCATTAGGAGGTGATTGCGAGTCCACTATGAGATCGGGTACTTCCACTAGTCCTATTCCTTTGCCGGGCATGATTTGTCTATCAACGATTCTCAAGTCGAGTAGACTCTCTCTTACCGCGATGCTCATTATCTTCCGGTTCAGGGAATCAGGACCTACATCTCGTGTGGGCTAGAACCAGCCAATAGCTTGACTCCGTTCACCGCTGCTTCCTTCATCCGATATTGCTAGTCCAACGGAAAGCTTTGCTTAGCTTACTGGACTTAAGAGCTTTCTGACTTGTCTCGAAAAGGCCGTCTCACTGTGTACGGAAGGCTCAGTCGCGGTCCATTCCACCACGAAAGGGAGAAAGGTACTGCTATCATGCCCATTCCGGGGAACACCTATCTTTGAAATCCTATCTTTCAGCTAACGCTAGTCTAGTCTCCATTGGAATAAATAGGGCCAGCCTGGCTCAACCAGATGAATAGTTTATCTATCAGCAGGGTCGGGGCATAGCGTAGAAGTTCGGTCAGTCTCCGTTGGCACGGTACACTTTGTTCACTTTGTTTTTAATACGTTACTTTTCGGCTTAATAATAACAAGCATTATTCCTGGGCACCGGCAACCCTACTACTGACCAGGGAAGAGATCATGAATAGGGCGTGGTGCAAATCTAGTAAATGGTGCCGTCTCGTATCAGTGAACGTTGTTTGCTTGATGGATTGACGGAAGTCCGCTATTGATTCGGGAACCACAAGTCGAATAGGAATACGTAGATCAATCTCTGAAAGCTGCCAGTCCAGAGTAGCTTATTGGAAATGTCCTCTGGATTGAGTCCCTCGATATAGCAATATTATTTGCCGAGTCAAGTATAGTTCAAGTACTACTGCCAACAGGCGCAGGCTATTAGTCTGATTCCCTAGTAGCAAAAGTGGATTCCCTCATTCAGAAGTAGATTACATACAGACAGACAGGCCCGCATTGCTTCGATCCAGAGGTTCTTCTGCGAATCCCTACCATTACTGGACAAGAGTGGTGGACTCCCATCCCTGAAACCAGCAGACGGATCCAATACACATAAGACTTTTTTTCTCGGGAAATTCCGAATGAGGGATGTCATGCCCCACAAGTTAGTTGCCCAAGCGCTCCCTAGGAGGGCAGTCTACCACAAGATAGAGTTTGGGCCTGGAGCCAAAGCCCCAACCCCTCCATTTTTTGTTGAGCTCAGGAAAGAATTTCAGGAAGTCACATCGGCCCTCATCAAGAGGAATCTGATCTCGCTTTGATTCATCCGTTGCGCGGCGGGACCCACCACTCTCTGTAATTTCCCAGTTCCCCATCGTATCATATCAGGTTTAGGGGCTACCTGGGATAGATGAGTTTATTTGTGGTGCTACTACTTTACTTTTTCTGAGTGAATAACGTGAGTGAGTAAGCAAGAAGTGTTAGCCTTCCCCATTGCAAAGAATTCCTCGCAACAAGACGGATTTCTTCTTTCCAGAGCAGTAGTGGAAGTGTTCGTATTTCTTTCAAAGTGCCAGAATCCAAGTGGCAAGGAAAAGCTTTATTTGCATAATGAATCGTGATATAAAGAGGATTGGAAGTGCCGTGGTTCACACCTGGGTTGCGGAGCGGTGATACGACTTTTCCATATCAAAGATTCGACTCGAAAACCTTATGAACCAGTTTTCCTTACTTCAACTAGGTTTCTTCTTTTTTCAGAAACATTGGATTTCCTGTGACCGGGAGCTTTCTTCACTACATCAATAGGGGTGGGATTCCCACATGCGTTAGTACTTTCATGGCTTTTGTCCAGAGCTGACAGCCGGAATAAGACGAGGATCGGGGCATGATCACTGCAGCCCCGCGTAAGATATTCAGCACAGGAAAGGAAGCTTCATGCTTTTGGATCCACTCAGGATTCACTAAGGCTCGCTCTAGTCTGCCGACGATGCGTCTGGCCCCACCGGATGGATTGCTCCAATAGAGTAAGTGCCCCGAGGAACGAGATCGGTCAGGTTCGCATTCTGCAGACAGTCAAGAAATCCATGTTTCTGGCACCTTGGCCCCTTCTACCGGAGAAATAAGAGATTCTTGAATCGAAATCAATGAATCGGATTTGACCTTTGGGATGGGAAGTAGATTGCTGGAGCAAAAACTTCTAGAGTGAAATGAACAACTAACACCTAGGTTCTTTTACCTTACCTCCTAGGCTGCGCTGCGAAAAGCTTAGAGAATCAAGAATCATCCTCTGAGACTAGTTCTGTACACGCGCTAAAGTGGCGCTTGCTTCAAACTGGGTTGCCAGAGCTGGCACTTATCGATATAGAAACAAGAGCAGGGCTTGATATGATACAAACACAATCAACTTCCGCATTCGAGGGCAGAGGTATCGGCACTTGTGGAGTAAACCTGACTCCGTTCGTGTTAGGACATCCATCCTTCCACTCACAGCTATCAATCCGGTATTGGAAGCTCAAATCCTCTTCTCTTCCACTCCACATGTCGAGATTGCATTGCAGTAATAAGTTTGTATATGGAGCCAGAAATTGCATATGGTAATGACGAAGTGTTTGCCACGGAGGTAAGGTGGCAGGATCGAATCCGTTCCGTTCTTCTTCTTATGAGCCGAGTCAGTCAAGAGGCGAGGTAGGGTATAGGGTAATGTTCTACTACCTTTCTGTCTTATCTTAGCTAAGCCCGCCCTAATCAATTGCCTAGAAGGGCAGATACTTTTCTCTTTAAACTGATGCCAAAAAACACACTTATGCAAATACTTGATGATGGCAACTGCATCTTTAGGATAGCAAGTCTACCTTCTTTGGCCAGATCTTGATTTCTAACCCGATCTCCGTCTTCAAAGGAAGAGGAAAACAAGACAAGTATTCGATGCACGACGGATCTCAACAGAAACGATCTACGCTCCCATGTCCAATTTATTAAGTCCTTTTGCCAAGCATGGGCCGGGGCAATCCAATGCAAAAGGATCAGTAGCAGTAGGTAGCAGTGGTTGAAGAGAAGAAATCTGTCCTGTTGCGAAGCGAGGAATGTGCTTGCTGCCGTGGAACGTTTTATCCCTTCCAGGTTTCCTACCAATACAATCCTAGCGAACCGACAGCTCTGATCACTTAAGAGAATCCGTTTCTCCCAACTTAAAGGCGAGATCTACTGTAGATGTAGTTCCGAGCAATCCAATTGTCGAGTCCCCAATCCTTCCAATTGTCGAGTTCGCACTTACGTTACGCTAGCAAATGGTAATTGCACAATGGCCATTGATTATTCCGGATTATTTTGATGTCGCTTAGGCCGTCCCTCTTCTCCATAGGGAGAGGCTATTGATTTGATTCTTCTCTAGTCATAGGAATTCTAGTAAGACTTCCACATTACCCCGAACCCTGATATGGAGATGGACTAAAGTTCCCGATCTTCTTCCCCGAACTATGGAATTGGTGCCCCAGCCCCAGAAGATAGGACTTCTACCGCGGATGACTTGCCCTTGCTTTCGGGAAACGAGAAAAAGCCAACAACGCTACGAGATCCTTTTCCAAATACTAGGTTCCTCCAGCAAAGCTTCATATTGATGCTGGCATCAGCAGTGGGTGGCTCCGCCGGCACTTCACTTCAGGTGGCTTTGCTTCCGGTGTGTGATCCGAACCGCTCCACCCAAGGCGCGAGATCGCCATCCCCATATTATGTGCCTGTGCCTCTCCCTTCCTTTTGGCCGTTATCCCTTGTCCCTTAGTAAGGGCCGCCCAATGACCAGGATACGTAGGGACCAGTAGTCAACCTTTCAGCAATGTAACCCTATCTATACCAAATAGTGCATCCCTATAAGGATGACGAAGAGGCGAGAAAGCGGAAATCAGAGGGCTTCTTGACCCAGTGATACACTACTAATGTAAAGAAAAAAGAGAGATATTCTACCTTGACATGATCGGCCTAATTCCCTTCCAGAAAACTAATAAATAGTCTTTCTCCGCCCAAAACAATAGGAAACTCGTTGTCCATAAAAAACAAGAAAGTATTGGCGCGATTGCTAGCTGGAATCCCAAGTCAGATAGGAGATATGATATCACGACGGAAAGTGGGAATCCTATATTTTCAGAGAGAAAGGTGCGTGGTGATCAAGGATCTGGGCGGAATTAGTAACGTGGTGCGTTGCCCCGGAGTCCACATACCAGTCCCCAATATTCCCGATGCCGGGTTGAGAGGTAGTTCTTGTTGATGTAGTAGAGCTTGTGGTTCTGTAAACATAGCCTGAGGCGCGTAGCGAAAGAGCGTTGTGGTTTGCGGTGGGTTGACATAATAGTGGAACCTTTAATAGCAGTTCTTTGCCACATGGTTCGTTCTGCCACGGATTTCCCAGACCACATTAGTGTTCGAGGAATTCCCTCTATGAGCACCTTGGCCAGATTCTTGCTGTTGTATAGCAGGAGCACTTCTTCAATTCTTCGTTGCCCAACGCTGTTGAGGAGTAGGCTTGCCTAGACCCTTAGGATGAGCCTTGTGAGGAGCTTGTGCATCCAGGTTTGGGGACTTTGCTCGTGTAGTGGACGGCCTTTTATTCGTAACATTATACGTGTATCACTGAGTGGAGCAGTAGACAAACATCGGATCAGCGGACTGCCCGAAGATCAGAAAAGTTCCATCTCACTTAGCTGGAAAAACTTCCAATCATTTCATAAGTGTAAACTATAATTACTTTTAGCTAACCCAAGCCCATAGCGGAAATCCATCCTCTTTGAAATCGAGGCTGGATCATGCTCACATACACACTTGGTATAGCTCATGTAGCACTGTACCAATTTCCTAATGTGATCCTCCCAATTCTCTTTTTCCGTAGATGTGAATCCTTTAGTGGCTTTTTTACCTTTAGTGGCTTTAGTGACTTCTTTACCTTTAGTGAGTTCGGCCTTCTCCTGTTCTTTCAACAAAGCGAGTTCGGCCTTCTCCTTATTGGCTTCTAAATAGTCGACCAGTTCGCCTTCAGTATAGGGTTGCTCGAAACTAGTAAATAAGAGTGTCTCATCTCTCTCTAGTTTGACTGGATAAATGAGATTCTCGTAAAGGAATTTGTTGATGATAGCTAGTGGACTCTCCATCTCCATAAAGATCAGTCTATACATGGTTGGTAACTGAGAAGAATATTTCGCCGTGGTTATGAAATTATCATGGACTGTATAGAGAGGTATATGACTCTGGTTCGTCTTTTCGATCATATGCATGGCTATACTTGCATCCCTCTGATGGATCAAATTCGCAAATGTTGCGATAACGGTCTTGCGTTTATTTCTTTGATTGGTAACGCGACTCATGAGGACTTGCTTCTTTGTTGTCTTCCTTTTACTTTGATCGAAGTAATGGATCCAGATCTTGATCTTATCGAAACTGATATAATCCTGCATAGTCCAACAGAAGTTGGTCTTAAACCAGACGGGTCGGTTCGCGGATGAGATTACCCAGCTAATGTTACGAATTAACTCAATGAGGTTCTCCATCTCTTTATACGAATCCTTCCTAAAGGCGAAGCATAGTTTGGCTATTGCCATGCTCTCCTTATATGTAAGATTGCGAGCTTGAGAATGGATGTCATCGGCTGTAGATTTTAGCTTCTTGCCGTAGATTATTGGCATAAAGATACTCTTGACAAGAGCACGATTCATGATTTTAGGTAGGTCCTCTTTAAGGTTAGAGTTCAAGGCAGAAGACTGCTCGGCGTACCTTAAGAGCTCCTGTCGGAATTTCTCATAGATATCGTAGATTTGATCCTGCCCATCACTAATAAGATTGGTTTGAGTGGCCAGTTCTTTGTCTAACAAGAAGTAGGACATGATCTGGTAAGCACTCGCAGAGGCGTCCATGTGGATTGGGATCCATGCCAACCAATCTTTGTATTGAGAATCAGATAATAAGGTCATATTGGATAGGAACTGGAATGGGTGCCTGGCACGACCGGCTAGCTTGTACAGCGAGGATTTCTCAAAATTCTCCCTTTGAAGTTCATAAGCATACCAATTAGAAGCCGCTTCATAATTTGGAAACTTTTTGAACTGGAAGGCGGTAGCTATATGGAGGGTTTCCATTTCTTCGGATGTAAGATCCTGGCCACCACTGAAAGGCGCAAACACCAGCATAGCCTTAACCAAATCACGTTCGTGGAAATTAAAGATACCCGCACGGTAAATACGGCCTCTAAAGTCTAAATAGACCGGGAAGTAGATATCATAACCATCTAAGGCCTCCGCCAGCTTGATTAGGAAGCTCTCAAAACTGGCCCTTTGGATATTTTTGGTTAAAATAGAGAGTAAATCGTCAAATGTATATTTACTTACAATATCAGGATTATTACTCATGGCAGACCGTAGGATCCCACCCACTGCTAAATGATCCATTCGGGCAAACGCCTTGGGCATTAGTAAACCCGCTTTCACTAATAAGTCATAATCAGAAAGCATGGTCTGCAACCACGGGTGATTTATACGAAAGGGGACTTCCTGCAAGGAATTCATTACATTCAGGAGCCTCTCGGCTTGAGACTTACTTTCCAAACGAACGTCATAATTATACACATTCGCGGTGCTTAGCACCAGACCCCCATGAATAATATCCGTACTCACATTAAGTAAGTACCCCCCGCACAGGTGGCGAGAGGTGAGTCCAACATGGATATTTTGAGAACCAATGCTTGAATCCATCGCCACTTTCTTAGGCTTACATACCATTGGGAGGCTTAGCTTGATAGGAAGTAAATTGCGAGAAAAGGTCAAGGTCACGAATAGGGGCATCGGCTTATAGTAACGGCCTCTTTTCCTCTTCACCAAGACAGGACCTGTATGACGCACGCCATCCTCATTTACAACGGTTACTAAACCCTTGTCAAGTAAGAACTCTAAGAGGCATGTTCCTATGGCATGGGAGGTACTTTTGTACTTCTCTTGTCTATCATTAGATACTGTTGGCTTGTCGGTTGCCACACGGGGCTTGGTTGACTGGCGACGCAACTCGATCTCCGCATGGGATCTGACTGTTGACTCCAATTTATCGATCAACACGGGAAGACGCACCCTATGGCCCTCCTCATTAGTAGGGTTATTGCAAAGCAAACCCAGAACATAGACAATGATACATTCCAAGGTATAGCGACCCAGTGTATTTAACACCATAACATCTTTCTCTGATTTTAGCCGGCTTTTCACATATTCCTTCGCTTTTGGGACTTTCTTCAGTTCAGAATCCGTATACTCCGTATAGGTAAGGGTAGTATCCGGAAGCTCCTTTGATCCTTCATCATCGTTGAATAGGTAGATCGGATGGGTGTCCTGGATATACTTACCACGTATTAATCTTTTCATTAGATTGCTGAAATTATTTAATATAGATTTTTCATCGAACATCATAGAGGATTCTTCTATCTTCAACTCGAGCTCCCTTAGCAACCTCTCTTTTTCAGAAGGCGTCTTATCTTATCTTAGTAGTAGAGATTACTCCTTTATATGAACGTAGAAGAGCTAAGGCATCCTCACGATGACCTTGTATGTCAGTTGGTTGGACCTCTTTAATAAGACCCTCTTTTAGTTTGCTATCGTAATGAGGCAGGAAATCCTTTTCCCAGAAGGCCGCGAGAGCTGCTGTCATTTCATTTCTATCTCATATCCCATCCAGTGATACACGTAGCCAGTTACGAATCACACACGTAAACAGCGAGGTCACTTTCAAGCCTTGGATCTGCCTCCACTCGGGTCGCCGAGAGTAACAAGTATGCATCTGCTTATGCTTTAGAGTAACAAGTATGGATCTGCTTATGCTTTATGGGCTGACTGGCCTTTCCCAGGAAATACGGATGTAAACTCTTGCCAATGCCAACTAATACGACTGAGAAAGAATAGCCAGCACTAACAGTTGACAATGGAACAAGGCGGAACTGCTTGAACTGATTCCCGACAGCTACGACCAACCAGCTTCGCTTTCTTCCCTTCTTCGTGTAGCGGCACCCCCTCTCTTCCTATCGTTCTATAAGTAATCGTGCATCCACGAACTCATTAGCCTATTGCTTGTATAGTAGTATAGCTTTCCTTACTCCAATTCACTCCATTATCTTAGTACGAAGAGAACGAATAGCCAATAAAGAAAGCCAAGCGCTATGATATTCCGAGAACGAATACGCTTTGGTTTCCTTGGGATTGGAGTCCCATTGACTTAGACTTTGGAATAGGGATTGAGTTACTTGATATGTCCAACTCAAGAGACTTAACTTAAGTGCACACTTCGATGGAAATGGCTTTGTTCCCTCTATGAATGAGATGAGAGAAAGACAGTTCAGTCAACCGCTTGCTTCCAACAATCCCGGAGCTTTCAATCGAGAATGAATACGCTTTCCTCTTGATTTGCAGAACGGTTTACAAAGACAGACCGAGCTTCCATCCTCTCGCCGACCTGGCCACATATCTATATCTCCATCTCCAAGAACGGGAAAACCACTTCATCGTATTTGACCCCGGCAAACCGGAATATGGATTTTCCATAATTCGATTTCGATAAGGGAGTTTCGCGCCTACTGCTATTCTATTGCTCTTAAGCCGCTGCTACTGCTCGTACTCATAGGTTGGGATTCTCTAAGAAGACTCGTTCGAAGAAAGCCGATCCCTTAATATTCCAGGTCGTACTTGTGTCTCGTTAGATTCGCCTTTCATCCCTATTCCATTCGATTTCATTGACTTCTGGCATCATCCGTCTATTCCGGAACTATCCCTCTGCGAACTGAACATCTCTATACAGCACTGGCACTTAGGTGGTCATCTCCAAAAGCAAGGAGCAACGCACCCGGTTCACAAGTCGAGCAGGCCAGGGTGAAACGGATGACCCTCCGCCATATGCCCTGCGCATCAACGGCACCTTTTCTTTTGCGGATCCATCATAATACTTTAAACCAAGATTGGCATCTGGATCATTTCGATGTGTGCCTTTCTTATCCAACGACAGCCCGGCCGGCCCTATCCAAAGGGGATTTCCAGGAGGACCGACCCAACGCAACGAAGGAAGTCAAGATAAGGATCCGAGACAACACATCTCTCATTTCTTGGTGTCATGTGGCAACACAACGACTACTGATGCCCAACTTCTAAGGCGGGACCTCGGAACTTCCTTCCAGTGGTATGCTTCTTTGGTGAACCAGACTTCTTAGAGATGGATGATCGATTTGGCATTTTTGGGAATGGCTTTTCACGGTTGAGCAAAAGGTTCGAAAACGGAGATCAAATTAATACGTAGATAGAATAGAAAGGTTTCTTGTTAGAAAAGTGTTCCATGCCAAGAAATTGCATATAGAAAGGAAAGCGACGTGTTCCATGCCAAGATGATCCGAAAAGGTCAGTGCCAGTTTTCTAGACTCAAAAGTGTCGTTTTCGTGGGTCGGTGTCAAGTCTATCTCTCATGTGATCGCTACTAAAGAAAGAGTTTCGTTGGGTAGAACCCACGCGACCCAAAAGAAAAGTCTCCCGTGCCAGACGGGAGCAGAGCTTAAAAAGATGGGAAATTATAATGAACGCAGAATCGTTCTTTCAGAATGGGTTCCTACACTTTTGGAATCAATTGAGTTGGCCCCAAGTAATCTGTCTTTTGTCCGTAGTGCTTCTAGCATACTTCGTGTATCTACTGGTCGCTCTACGGATTTACGTCTCAATACTAAGAGACGCAGTCCAATTCCACAAGGAGCATAAGCGGGGATTTCATTTCGGGTATTCGTGGAAAGGGGTCAAACTTCACACGATTTTTCCACCGGAATCCCAGAAGGACGACGTTGGCCAAAGTAAAGTGAAAGAGAAAGATAAAGAGAATTAGTTCAATGTTCGATTCATTTTCCGATCGGTAATATTTCGTAGTGTAGGGCTGGGTTTATTATTCCACTATGTGGGTTTTAGGTTTTCCAGTTTCATTGAAGCAACTCCTTTCGCTTTCATCTGTTCAACTAAGGATAAGGAGAGGAGGAAGGAATCAAATCAACGAGAAATACTATACTCGAAATTTCGAGTTGCGAAGGAAAAGCGTGAAACCCGACAATGTCAACTCTCAACTCTACATGTTAGAAGGAGCTAAATCAATAGGTGCTGGAGCTGCTACAATTGCTTTAGCGGGAGCTGCTGTCGGTATTGGAAACGTTCTCAGTTCTTCGATTCATTCCGTGGCGCGAAATCCTTCATTGGCTAAACAATCATTCGGTTATGCCATTTTGGGCTTTGCTCTCACCGAAGCTATTGCATCGTTTGCCCCAATGATGGCCTTTCTGATCTCATTCGTCTTCCGATCGCTTCGCATAAAAAGTAAAGTAAAGTAAAGTAAAGTAAAGTTAAGATTGTCCAGGTCCCTTTTTCAAAAAAAATAATAGGGAGTGCGAGGCCGCTGCCTGCCCGGGGGGCGGCGGGAAAGAAGAGTGGGTCGGTGGGCTTCTTTCAGTGTGATTTGCTCAAAGGAAAGAAGGGTTTTCGAGAGTCGAGAGTGAGGGGAGGCTCTCTTTTCTACTCTAACTCGATACTTTTCTCTACTCTAGAGAATGGCGTGGCCTAACCCGAGCGGAAGCGAGGCAACCCCCGAGGGGCATTGATCTTCTGATATTAGAATCTATATACGCTATTTCCGATCTGAACTGCTTTAGTGAGTGGATCCCTAGTCGGGAGCCACGAACGGAGGGAAGAGCCCCAGAAGACTTGTCAAGCGGATATGGGGATTTCGCTTGGGTTCTCACAAAGAAAATATAGGGTTCCTAGAGTGCCAGTGCCGCTTGCTTACTACAGTGACAAGGGTTCGGTTTCGAGTAGAGGAAGTTCCCTTGATTCATCCATCTTCCCAAGCGTGCCACTCAATTCACTACTATCGTATCGCCCATAGGTGCAATTCGTTTTCTGATCCACGCCACGTATCCCCCATAGAGGGTGCCAGTAGATTCTGCACTTTTGACCCATACATAGTGATCAAAGTGAGAAAAGTTCTTCATCTACCATCGACTTGCCATAGGGCGAACTAGATCAATGCAATGCATTTTCCGTGAGTGATTCCATGCCATGATTCTCTTAACAGGCCAGATCCATTAGATTCGATTAGCTAGAAAGTCTTTCTTGACCACTGATCCGATGCATGCTTTCTTAGCTCCACTCGATACTGGAATGGGCCCATGATCTCTAAATTCCTTCCTACTGACAGACAAGATTGACTTCTTAACTGTCAAACCGGACTCTAACTCTTCGTCTGATGAGAAAGAAATGATTCGGTCTACTGTACCCAGCACAACACGCCGCAAGCCATTCTATACAAAGACAAAGAGCTGTGGTCAAAATCGATTTACGATGTCGAATAGAGGTTACGCTGCAGCTGCCAGACTCGAAATCCTAGTTGCATTCTGCGCTTGAAGAGTCGAGTTGGTATTGCCGAAACCGAGGAGGGCTCGGCTCGTCCCTTGCTTGAGAGGTAGAGGTTGTTCTGTAAATCCATATTAGTCAAGTGAGCTTGGTATGGCATCCTACATTTTGCAAAGGCTAGAATAGTTTGCTGATTCCTAGCTTCTCTTTCAGTGTGCGTCTAGTTTAGTGAATCCTAGCTTTATTGGACCAAAGTCAAGTCTAGAAAGAGAACTCGGCAATCAAGATCTGGTATTTCAAGTCATTTCTCTGGTGAGAATCTACCCATTGATTCACAGGATCTCCTTATTTGCAGGTTCTAAGCCAGTTCAGTTCTTATCCAGATCTAGATTAGTTAGCTTGGATCTTCCCTTCCTCTTCAGAAACCTACCTTTTCTAATGACTTGCATTTCCTATCCGCTTACCCCAGCCCGGAGCATACTTAGTTGTATCTGAGGCACCTTCCGTGAACAGTGATCGGTATGTTGTAGGATTCACATCAAAGGGAAAGCTAGGAACCCTGGAAATCAATAGTACCTCGCGGAACAGAAGTTAGCCCTGCCTATCCTTAACCGTCTGAACCAAGGAATGCTATGAACCAGGTCAGGAATGCAGAGACCAATAGCCAAGCCATCGAACTATTCTATTCTATTAGGAAATCAAGATCTTGAGCAAGTGCAGCTCATCATGGGCCAAAACCACGGAATCGGATTTGACCTAAGTCCTAAGATCAGAAAACTTCCATCTCGCTATGGGTAAAAACTAACCTACCTGATTTTCCCTCAGTGGACATTCCGAATCAAGTGCAAACTTCTGTTTCACTATGGGTCGAAACTAGTGTTTTTGATTTCCTTTTTCATCCTGGCATGGAACACTTCAAATGCATTGCATTACGATATGATATATTGATCACTGGCACCTGGAATTCAAAGAGAACCCAACACAAGAAACCAAGGAATGATATCCATCAAATCTGGCACACCCGATACAATATAGATCTGGATAATCTCTGGCTATATGATCACTCTTCTCTGGAAACCAGAGTCACTAAGAAAGAGAGATAGGATGTATGAATATTCTCACAGCAGAACGATACCTGTTTTCAAGACCGGGCAACCAGGAATGCTTTGCTTACCAATCTAGATTAGCCGTATCCGTATCCATTCCCTTGACTTTCAATAGTATCTATGCGCGCTCTATCATACCCACAGAAACTGGATTCTCTCTCTTCTCGGAAAGCCAGCCAACCTAACAACCAGCAAACCAACCTTAGAATCGAATCCATTGTGACTAGGAATTCCAATAGAAGCAGATTAGAGTTCCAGTTATGGCTCACTCATCTAGATCTGGAGAAAGACTGATCTTCTGTAAACTCTCTTTGAGCAGCTCGCCCAGCCTATACTATACCCGAACACTTCCCATTACCCTTTTTTGAACCCACGGAGGATGCCTCGTCTCGTAAGCACTGCTCTGAGCCTGCTATTGAGATCGTATAGGCACTCATAACTCTGAAAGCTAAGAAACAGTCTGTCAACCTGACCCTTCTAAGGAGATGGTGAGTAAACTATTGCATGCCGGAAGGAGGAAAGCAAAGGCAATAGATACTACTAGTGCCGTGCCTAATAGACAGAGACAGTCGGAGCTCTGGCACTTTTATCACATCACTGCTCCTGTGGTTTCTTACCTCAAATCTAGATCTCTTTCTTGGTTCTAGTATGGTTTCGAAGAAGTTGCCTTTCCAATAGATCGAGGTTCAATAGTCTAAACAGAAGCAGAGTGGTCTCTTTCTCTTAGTGTGGGCGTATAGTTTACATACAGTGGAATAGGTTAGCATTCCTGATTCCTAGCTCTACTTATGAATTTCTAGCTAAAGGTTTGCGGCGATTAGTCTATGGTTTCAAGCTTTCGAGGAAAAGTGGTTATAGTTGTCATAATACGATAAAACTGGAGTAGACCGGACAACAAATAGGTCCTGGGATAGACCTCGGTGCAAAGGAACATTTCTATTCTTAATGAGCTGTGATAGCATCCGATTGCATCTCTATCTGGTCATACCTGGAGCGCTATCTGGTTATAAGTGTTATATGCTTTGAAAAGCCAAAGGAGGTGTTGAGTTTTCATGAAGAAGAAGCCCATGAACGAATCAACAACCATCTGTTAGTCACACACAGTGTTAGCTTTTAGTTTGAATCATAGATAAGCCTTCCTTAAGTGTAATTTGGCTTGGTTTAGAATGTTGCAATGGAATACCAATCTACCGACAAATCAAGTAGAACCGCGTAGCTCACACAGCGGGTCTTAGAAATGAAAGAATTCATTGTAAAAAACAACAGTAAAATAGAAAGGCATTTTTGTGCTTTGTCCAATCACAGCTTATTCTGCCGTAACCTTCTTTGCCGAAAGCCTTTATCTGTGGCTATCTTCTACATTCTCTGCCATTTTCCCTCATCCCCTTGATCGACTCTAAAGCAAAGAGCCAATGCCAGCTAGTCTTCTCCTCCTTAAAGCTTATGGGCTAACCGAGTGTCGAACTCATACCTTCTACGCTCCGTTCCTGGGATTGGCTAATGCCTTTTTCCAAACAATAGGATATCCTGGTTTGTGCCACTTTCACGGCGGGATTTTTTTCCATTTTCTTCGCATTCTATTCCGAAAAAGGGCTAGGCTCAACCTAAGGATTTCAAACCTGACTTTAGGCTGACGACTGCTTCGAGAGCAGATAGAGCATCCTCTTCTGGGCATGAATCCGATTTTCATCAATCCGAATAGTAAATGGCCCAGCAGCTTCCTCCTTTGATGCTTCCTGCTGCACTCGTGAGACTCCCTCGTCAAGCCAATAGAACAAGCCCTATGATGAGCCTAGCCCTGCTATCACTTCGGGGAGGGGGAAGTACGGGTTGTTCTTTCCGGGAAGGAAGGGCCATGTTAGGCCGTGTGGTCGATCCCTTAGTTCCAGTCATCCAGGCAGGGTTTGCTCTTTTCTTCAAAGTTCGTTCGATAGCTGCCATTCATCCCTTGTCTCCTATGGGTTTGTCTCTTCAAAAGGTTAGAAATAGTGGTATACTCTGGTTAGCGAAGAGGACAACCGAAGCAAATTAAGAAGAAGTCAAGGTCTCGATTCCGTCTATATTAAGTAAAGATGATGTAAAGCTTTTGTTTTTTCATTTTTCAGATAAGTTCATAAGAATATCCTTGGCAAAAAAAAGAAAGAAAGCACTCCTATCACTTTCTTATTAGTCATCACCACATCGACAGCTCGGTCATCAAGCTGTTTCAAGGATAAAGAAAAAGTTCCAGTGAACTAAAACTAAGAGGCATGAAAAAAAAAGGGCTTGATTAGTATTATCTAGTAATGCACTTGAGTTGAGGCAATCAAATAGCCAATCAGTTGCATAATGTGTCTCTGTGTGTGTTTGGACTGAACTATAGTTATAATCTTCACCATGTGATGGAATGCAACTAGTCATCTCACATTTTGCATGCAGCTACTTCAAAACTCAGTTAGTTAATCCAATGCCAGTACCGCAACACATTTCTAGCCACCACTATTTACTTCAGGAGACGACTTACAACAAGTCCGACAATGAAAGCATAGTATCATAATAATATATCAAACTTATCACATCATTATGGTCAAGCCCCCGTGTGTGTGTTCCGCAGGGCTGCGACTGCTGCTTTGATCTGTTAATATTGCAATCTGACCAAGTCAGTTTCTTTCATTAAATCAGTACAATGTCATTGTTCTTTTTGAGGAAACACATTCCACAGTTCTGAATCGTACATACCTCCTCCAGCTGCATGATGGACTGGGATGCACTCGCGGCATCGAGAGGGAGGATATTGTATTGAACGGCGCGTAGATGTCTTTCTTCTCTTGCACATCCTTGTGCAAGCGAATAATCTGTGAAGCGGAATATCAGAGGAAGTCGTCGCGTTCGAGAGTCCTAGATTTCCATTGAGCTAATTAGAGTAGACAGTGAGCACGAACCTCTGGGTTGACTTCTTCAACCTTCTCATTCTTGTTGACGGCGCAGAGCACCTCGAAGAGGACTCCGGCGGTCTGGTGGGCCTTCCCAAGTTGGGCCCAGAAGGCGACATTGGCATGGTTTAAGCACGTAACACGAGAAAAGGATTGAAGCTCCCCTCTCCTGAGCAAGAAAAGTAAGTAGGTAAGACTGGATGCCTGACCACTATGTCCGAGATTGGGTACCCTATGCTTGAGAGTAAGACAGCTGGCCCCTAGCACAAGCCAATCCAGCAAGCAACTCTGATACAGGCATGACTGCCATATCAAACAAGGAATAAAATGCATTCATTAGAAGCTCATGAATAAAAGGACGAAAACTTGACTTTATATATATGATATTACAATATGTTTGGAAACTGAATTGGGATGATAAATATGCTTTCTTTTAGGTGAAATTTGACGGTCGTTCGTGTGACTACTCTTCTAATCCTGGGTTTAACACCCAGGCGTGGAAACTTTCTCCTCCAACCGATGGACGACTTCTTCGGCCAAATAAAATATCAAAGTTGGGACCCGCACTATGAGCAAGCTGTGCGAAAAACCGCTTCTTCCTAAACATTGTTGGGCGTAAGCTATCTGCATCAATGGAAAATGTGAGCTGTCCCATATAGTCTTCTCGTAGGCAGGCTTCGATAGATAGTAAATCGCGAGCTTACCAAACCTTGTGCAGGGGTCTCTCTCTGCTTCTATCATGAGTTCAGTGAGTCGAGAAAGTTTCCTTACTGAAGAAAGTGGATAAAAAGCTCCTGGGGCATCCCCGCCAACATAGAAAGCCAAGTGAAAGTCAATGTCTTTATCTATGTCATTCCAGATATTTCTTATTATTATTAAGAGATTATGTGAGAAAGGAGTTCCTCTTTTTCCTTGACAACTTGACTCCTAGCTTTTGCATAAACCTGTGAATTCCTTGACATGCATGCCTATTTGGTTAAAAGAAAGCCTCGTTCTCGTTCTTCCCTTTCCTTTTTGCTTTTCTTATATCCCCTACCCAGCGAGTAACCTTTATTGTTACGAGCCATAAAAGCCGAGACAAAAGGTCCCTTTGAATTCTTCTATTTGAAAGTCGCTAAAACAAAGCAGTTAGCTAGCACTCACTCTTACTCAGTAGGTTTGAAAGTAGCTCAAACACAATAAGTTACCTCGAAAAGACTACCACTTAGCTATTACTGTACTTTATACATTTAGTAATCGAAGAGTAGAACAACTTAGCTAGTAGTTTAATACAAGAGTTCAAGTAGATGCGGTTACCTATTAGATTACTCCGAGCAGTAACTTAAATAAGTAGTAAGGAAATCAAGATATTAGTTAGTTTAGTTAAGTAGTCCATTGAAAATAAAATAGTTCTATTCGTATCCGTACACCTATTCATAACAATTTAAAATAAACTCCGATTACCGGGAAAAATGGACAACTTGGCATTTTTCCTCTCCGCCCGTCCAACGAATTGATTTTTTTGACGAAACACCGTGTTTTTGGCATACTTTGGATTTCCCCTAATATGAGCCAATTCCAAATCTTCAAAAAGTACAACTTTTGCTGCTATATGACACTACTTTTTTCACAAATGGTCTTGTCTGTCTCTAGGTCAAATGTGCTTTATTACTTTTGACCATAGGTGAATCATACTTTTACTCACCTAAAAAGTCGAACCCAAAGAGCAAAAGAGCTGGAAAGGCTCAATTGAGTATTTTTGGTCGCTTCTTATGATGAACGAGATCAAAAATACGGGAGTGCGCCGTCTTTCTTATTCAAAAGCTTTTGACTTCGTCTGTAGTGCGAGGCCTTTTACCCCGTTTTACTGCGAAGTTGCTTACTCCGTTTTACGTGCGAAGCTTTTCTTTTGGCTACGTCATACTGCGAAGGAAGTTCGATGCTTTGTCTTAGTGCGAGGGCTTATTATGTTGTATTATTGCGAAGTTTGTAACTAAATCTTATTGCGGGTTGCCACATCCTCAAGCAGTTAAGGTTCCACTCGATCCACACTTTGACACTTTTTGCTTTGTTTGTTAATTTTCCAATTATATAAAATAACTTGCTTTCAGCACATTTGCCTAATCAAAAAGACTAGGTTTGCCAGCTACGCTTTCTATTCTTCTATAAGTATAAGTATAAGTGGGCGGTTTTGGTAATGTGTTAAGCGCTGCTCCTTTTCTATGCTACCACGGCTTTTTGTTACTGTTTTAAATATTCTTTGGCTAAAAGGGCTGTTTTGGCAAACTCAACACCGTTTTCTTTCAACAACTCAGCAGAATGCGAAATTAATACTTCTGCAAGGCGGATTGAAAAAAACATCCTTTGCACATATTCTTCCCCGTCTACTAACCGAAAGCTCCGCTAGGCGTGTAAGTGCTTTTTTACCATCACCGGGTAACAAAGATTGAAAATCCACCCTTAAACCCTCTTGGTGCGCACCCTGCATGATAGTTGTAAGCATCTCGCCCTTGGTTGTTTGCTGTGAGGGACCAAAGAGGAGCGATAGTACCTTTTGATATAGTGTAGGCGCCTTTCTTCTTAGGTATCAATTTAAATAGTCAAAGAATATGAGTTTGCAGTATGCTGGGGGAAGATTAACTCTAAGAGGTCTCAGCTTGACGTATGTGAAGATAATAAGAATGAATTCGAAAAGGTACGGTACGGGGAAAACAGCGTTTGTTACGTAAAGCCCAAATGGAAGATCGTCGTATCCTTCCACTTTCAAAGTTTCCCCACACGGAGGCAGTCGATTTTCCGGCTAATTTAAGCATATAACATAGGGTAAAGCCATATAGGTGAATAGTAGAGTTTTCATTTGTTTGGTTATACCAGGAAATAGTGCAAGTTTCTCTGAGAAAAGAGCTATTAGTTTTTGAGCTTGAACACCCTCTTTCAAAGTCAAATACAATTAGTTCTTTTACATTCTCATTTGACTCAATATCATTGAAGAACTCTTTAATCATTTTTTCTTGCACAAGATTAGGGAAATAGGAGTTGAGTAAAACTCAACCCAATGCTGATAAAACCAACTCATCTACTGGGTCCATGTACGTGCAGGTATATTTTACCCCTATCTCAGGTGGAATATCAGGCACAACAAACACATCAACACCTCGGTATATCATTCTTTTCTCGTCTACCACACTGCCCTGTAACAAAATAGAAGAAATAGGCTTCAACGCAAATGTATTATTAATGATACGATCAGTAACAGAGTTGATAGCAGATTCTTGATCGATCATCGAAAATCGCTCTTTAGATCCGTATGTCTTCAGCAGATCTTTGAATGCTGCGATCCATCTTTCATTCAAATTCTTTAATTGTGACGAAGGAATCTATATTCCTTTTTTACTTACTGCTCCCAGGGAGGGGAGACTTGTAGAAAGTTCTTGGCCTTGGTTTTGAAAAGGAAATATGAATGGGGATTGGGCATCCTACCGTTTTTTCGGATAAACCCTAGCAGGAAAGGCAAATGGAACTGTTAAGCAGACGGGAAAGCGAAGACAGAAAGCTGTGGCCTGCCTTCCTCCGAGCTATCCAAAAATACCAATAGAACGAACCCCTCACCCAATTATTATCTCACTAAGGTGGGAGCAGGTGAACTTATTTATTGGGCACCCGGGGACGAGTACATCTATCTATCACAAAGTAACATATTGTAAAAAAAGAAAACACTTTTCTGCATAGTTGACCTCTTTGAACATGACTGGAGAGGTCCGCCTGGAAAGCAGTTTACAGAGTTCCACCCAGTGAGTAACCAAGATAAGAAGTGTCTACAGAGGTGGAATAGTTGTAGGATTATTGTGAAAAAAATAGAAGTGCTGAATCTAGATTGGTATATAGTGGAACAGTTAAAAAAAACACTAAAGTGAAAGAAGCCCGCATACCCACTCTTCTTTCATGGTGCGTATACACATTGGTCCAACGCTCTTGATCCATGCTGACCACCATCCGTTCTGGTGCGTTTGAATTCGGCGCCTGCCTGTTTTTGCACCCAATATGACTCAGGTTATCAGAAATGCCTCTTACTTTATCTGCATATTTCACAAAGTGCACACACTAATCCTGAGGTATTTCTCTTCCAGATGGCCGATCCGTTAACTGCCCTGATACATGCAGTTCAGGTGATGAATTTCCTCAAGACTTTAATCTGGAAAACTATAAAGGAACGAAAGGAGGCGACTGGAGCAGTTCAGGCATCGCAACCATGCTCCGACTCTCCAAATGACCAAGATGAACCTCAGATGTCAGAGCATTTGGAGAAACCTTTAGTTCTTTCAAGTCAGAAAGACTTGGATTTTCCCATGAGGGCTGCTCCTGTTCAAGTGTTTGGAGCTGAGAAAGCTCTCCATCATCACTCACAAAGCCGTTCTGATGAACCAAAGAAGTTTGGAGTTGATATGGACCACAAGAAAAGCCACAGTGAGCTCAAACTCCGTTCTGTATACCTCAAACGTTAGTGATCTATTGATGGTCTCTTACGAACTTGCTAATATGCAGCAACATTACCAGCCTGTACAACAACTGTCAGTAAATTGTTTCATATATGCATTTTCGTTTTTCAGGAGGCATGCATTCACCCTTAGCCAACACATGATAAGCATATCTGACTGCTGCCCTGGACTACCGTGATCTGAAAATCTTCCCATTGAGATTGTACGGTGTCACCCCAGTTGCCTCTGAACCGCTTTCATGTTTGTCCTCGCGTTGTGCTGAAGCTGTCAGACCAATGACCATGTCAAAGGTACATCAGCCAGTACAGGCAACGTATGCAGGCACAGTTTGCATGCCAGCACCTACTACATGGGAATATATGCGACCTCAGAGATGTCTCAAGTTTACAGCGTACATGAACATAAGATGGCTCTTTCCCGTGCCCTTCACTGCTCCTCTCTCCTCATTGCAGCGTTGCTGCTTCCCTTCATCTGCAGCATTGTCTCATGCCATCTTTATCTTTCTCTTAAACTAACTAAGTATTATCTAAAATATGTCTATGAGGTATTTTTACTTAATGGGAAGTAGGCATCTCATTCATAGGCAAGAGCAGGCCGGCCTGAAGGCATGAACTGAAGGCAGGCAAGAAGGCATTAAATGGCTTTGAAGGATGCGGTGTAGCCTGTGCGGAGTACAGTATCTTTCTTTCTAGAAAAAAAATATGGAATCCGCGATCCTATCCTATTTTTTTAAGTAATTTTAGCATTCGAAATTCTTTTCTTTCGCAAGAGCACTCAAACATAGATTGAAGATCTTCAGTTCTTCGGTCGGCAGCCGCAGTCAGTAATAGCAAGCTGCAGGCTGTCCCATACTACTTTTCCTTTGAATGTTCATTCTGGAATTGAATGTCACAAACAAGACTCATACTTCTGACTTTGAACAGCTTGAATCAGGAGCTGTAATCCGCAGCTTTAGAGATAGGGGCGGCAGTCACAGCATTGGCAGCAGTGAGCAGAGGTCAAGAAGAAGAAGCGGTAAGAGCAGTTAGAGAGCAAGCAGCGGCTCATCAAACCTTTCTGTTTCGGTTACAGCTCAAGCAGTTTTCAAGTGCAGTTTGTTTTCAAGTAAGGTACTCAAGCAAGCTTTTCCTCCTGAAGACAGAGGGTGAGCTAGCAAAGAAAGTCAGCAGTTAACCGGAAATTTAGGAAAATTATCATTTCGTAAGTTTTAGTAAGGCCAGTTATGGGAAGCAGGCCATGGAGAAAGAGAGGAATCAATCGTCCAACGCTATGTTAACAAATACGTGAAAGGTTTTATTATTCCATACACTTGAACGCGTTCCTTATCAATAGGTTTCGGAGAGACGAGCAATGATTGCTTGACGATCTTCACTGCATGAGACTAGACTTGACTCAAGCTTCATACGAAAGCATTTACAGAACTAAAGCCGTTGAGCCAAGTCAAGCGAAAGACTTATTCGAGAATGCAAATGAGAACGAACTGGAAGAAGGTTTCTTGTTTACCGAAGACAGAACTATGGTATGGATGCGTTAGGCATTGTACTTCGGCCCTATCTATCTTGTGGGCTGCGGTGCTTGCTTGCCTAGTGGAGCAAACTGGTGCTCGACGTTCAATGTTTGCGGAGCTAGCGGAACCGACAGAATATTGAGATGATGCGACTTTGTCGAGGGAAGGAAGGCATTCATACGATCGTATCTGCTAGAAGGATATGTATTCCCTAACCTAGCGATTCACTTAACTGAACTTTGAAGCATAGTATCAGATGCCTTATTTTTGGAGTTAGGATCTCCTTCTCACTCCAAAGTATGGTTGGTGTATACTTGGCCTTTCCCACTGTAGTTTGGAGCTAACCCTTTATTTACACCGACCCAATCTACAATCAAAACAAATGTAAAAGAAAAGGTGATAAGAAAGAAATCTAGCGAAAGCTAACTGTCAGCTATAAATAAATGCTTTTGCTTTCTATCCAGCAGCTGATGCTTTTTATGTAGTAAAGAAGGAAATTCTTGGAGTTAGCACGGTACTGAGGTCTCTGGAGCGAGTGACGGATTATCTCTTTCGGAACATTAGAGGTTGTGGACAGCACTCATAGCTCCTCTATTTCTCAAGGATCTATGCTTCCTGTTTGCACTCTTTCTAGGCTGTCTTCCAGTGCGATAGAGAAGCTGGCAGTGAACGGATTCATCCAGCAAATGTGGCCATACTACTAGCTCTGGCTAGTCCTTGCTTCATGAGGTACATACTTCTTCCGGTCTGCTCTGTTGCCGAGCTTTCATTCTCGGACACCTACATTCCCAACAGGCTAGGGCAAATACATGATGTCGGAATGATTCCCACACCTGGATCGAATGCTCCGCCAAAGTAAACCTAAACAATTAATTGAAGGAAGTGTCGCCCGGCATCGATTTCACGTGTTGGTTGCCCAACCCGATAAGTAGTTTTTGAATGATTCGCGTTAGCCAGGAGTTAGAGATGTACTTTCTATTTCAATGAAGTAACCAACCAAAAGAGAGTGTTAGGTCTGGGCTAAAAAATCTTCCTATTCGTACTGGAAAACTGGAAAGAAAAGAACAAGCTGGTAACGAGTTCCGGTAGAAACTAGAGGCCCCTTCCCTTATACTCGCAGATGTAGAGAGGTTGCCTCTCTTCTTGTCTTGAACTGCGTAACCAAAGCGATTCCTGTTGATGGATAGGTCTGACGAGGGCCAATTTCAGTTCGATTCTGAAAAGTAGCATGCATATAAGCTGTTGCCCTAACAGAGTCTGTCTATTAGCCAATTTCTTCAGCCTTAGCTCAGTCTATTAGCTCTTGTTGCCCTTAGCTGCACTGGTGGGTGAAATTACAGTTTTGTTATGATAAATCACTCGTGGGATTGAAATCATTCGTTCGGGTCACCTCTTTTTTAAACACTTGACCAAGCCTATTTCTATCTAATCCGTTGGCTTCTTGACTTACCTTCCTTATTGCGCCTGCCCCTAATTGGAGCTCTTCTTATCTATTTCTATACCGAGAATAGCTTTATTGACGGGCTGAACGAACCCCTCACTTGGCTAACTCAACAATCATATGTCTGAGAGTCTGGTCTAACTAAGCGGATTGGAGGCGGGCATTTTCATTTCAACGTAGCAGTAGGGAAAGTGATTTCGGGGGGTTAGTACACATGGGCAGTTGGGACAGTTACAGGTAGTTAAGTTCGGTCTTATTCTTATGGGCAAGTGGTCCTAGAATCTCTCTTTCCTTCTCTAAAGTATAGCTTTACGAAACTAGAATATGAGTAAATATAGAAATAGAATAATAAATAAGAATATCATATAGCCGTGTATTAGTAAGGATAGGTTTTGGTGAGTAGTAGTTCTTGGCATTAGTAAGCTAGCTTCACTAGACTATCTATGACAGGAAATTCGGTAAATGCACAATATCTTTTCAATGAAGTGAATGAAGAAAGATTCATAGGAAATGAACAATAGAAAGAGTACTATTCTTCAGTTACTCTTTTTTCTTGTCTTAGAATAGAGAATGTGTCAATGGATTAGCTGACTTTACTATGTTCCTGTCTTCAAGTATAAGTGAGTTGGTGTCAACGAATAGTTGCTTATTGCACTACTCAGTGAATGAGATATAGCATATATAATGGATTTTTCTTTTCCTTTTACTAACATTCTTCCTTTATTCTACTTCTTTCTCGTCTGTGTCAATGAGAAGTAAGAGTATTCTCGTACTACGAAGAATAGGCAAATCTTTGATTTGGAAGAGTTTTTTACTCATATCTTTGGGACCTTTAAGAGGAAATGAGTGACTTTCTGCCGGAGAATAGTAGTCATCTGTACTCGTCTTTTGTCCTTCCATACTTACTAAGCAAACTAGGTCACACCTGGACAACTAGGGAACATAAGCGGGTGATCTAATGATTCAGTGGGGAAAGCTGTTCATAAGGACCGGTGAGATGGTACTCCCCTGTGGTATCCCAATAACCGTATTCCCATGGGCATTTCCTCCAAAATAGGCTGTTTTGAGAAAGGAAAGGCAGTTCCCTCTTTTGTTTAAGAAAGGCAAGGCTGTTCTGTCCTAAGTTACAGGCTCTAACATTGGTATCTTTCGTCGGCTGGCTACTTTGAAGCAAGGGCTGCAGAGTCAAGTTAGGCGCAAGGCATGGTTGGTTGGGGACCAATAAATACTACCACATCCTGGGACACCGGAAGCTAAACCATCACCAGACCCAGAAAGGAAACGGGTCAATCAAGTCACTTATTTTCTCTAGATAAGGATGGTGCTTTCACCAGTTTATTTGGATAAGGCCATGGTTTTTAGAAGTTCAACACTTAAGCCATTCTCTGGAAACGACATCAACAGAGATTCTCGAGAAACGAGGAATGATGGCTAGGCTAGCGGCACCAAAACATGAAAGGAATCGAGATCGGAGGTATTTCTACTCGGCCTTCTTCTCTGCCCTGCCCTCTTCTCAGGGAACATTCCTATCCTGGCCATTGATTCGATCAGTTTGAGAACGAAAGAAGAAAGCAATCCTCGCATACGTTTAAATACGATATATTACTAGTTTTACGAGCAAGATTCCAACAAGGCACTAGTTTTTACGAGTAAGATTCCAACAAGGCACCCGGAAACCCTGACTTCATTCTGACACGGACTTAACCATGCCCTACTACCGAACCTATCTCTAGCTTCTGGATACGAAGACAGAAAGAGAACCCATTTGTCTTTAAGAGAAACGCTTCAAAGCGGAAAGAGTGGGGAAGTGGAGTTGCCACGACGATCTAGATGGAAGTTTCCAGATTTCAAGGTAAGAAGTCGAGCCAGACTCTTTGCTAAAGCAATTAATTGGTTTTTACAACCTGGCCTCCGCAAGCTAAAGGAATGATACAGGAGACGATTAAGTGGATACTCTACTTCCACCGAAAACCATGGATACCTTGCCACTACCACTACTTCCGCCGACAACCTAGTTTGATCCATTCCTGAAGCAGATGCAGGATGCAGAAAGGATGCTCTATAGATGCACTCGAAGGAGGCACTTTATATCATACTAGGTCAAGCGATTCGTGCACTCGATCCTGGTCGATTGGTTGGGATAGCAGACTTCCTAGTTGGCAAAGTCCTCTCTCAAAAAGGTTTGTAGTATAATGGGCATCACTCATTAAGTGAAGTGTTCCGCCAAAGCATGGAAGTCCATCCAATCCAGACACTTGCCAGTTCCACTACCTTGAAAGGCTATGTATGAATCGCTTCGCTATCCTCCCTGCTCCGAACTCGAAAGAGATCTTTATCACTAGCTAGAAATGTGACAACCGGAAGGAAGGTTCTTACTGAAGTGAGTAGAGCTCTAGTAAGTAGAGTAGCCAGGATCCAGGATCTAGTAAAGAGAAGTATTTCATGACTTTACTTGGGTAAGGGAGTGAGTCACTACTAATGTGACGAACATAAAAAGTTATATTCAATTTTGATATAAAGTCATCGACCTGAAAAGCTTCAATCTAAGTTGCTTCTCCTTAATGCTTCTCTTGATCCGGTGGTCGGCCAGCCCCTATCCCTCGAAACCCTGACAGAACAATGACCTACAAAGGTTACTAATCGAGATTAGGGATCTGCTTCTATTGAATGAATACGCAACTTTCAACCTGCCAGCCAAAGCTAGGAACCGGGCAAGAAACTCCTCCCCAGGAAGACTAGCCTCGGGTTAAAGATAGAGAAAGCCGCCTCGGGATACGAGAATGAAGACTAGCCTCGGGCCTCGGTTATTATGATTTTTATTTGAGTGATTTGAGGTTTGCCGCAGAGAATGAAGCACGGCACTTAGGTGGGACAAGCTTCGACTCGAAGAATAGCATGCAAAGCAATCCGAATAGCCTAGTTGTTGTAATACGAGAAAAAAGAGATGTCATACTTCTGTTTCTCAAGCAATCAATCATCGACTTGCACAAGGGTTTCTTGTTATTCCGGATTTCATGCTAGTCGAAACGAGTCGCACGAAGCACATCTATTCTGATACTCCGGCCCATTCCTCAGGTCAATCCTGAATGCAACGAAGATTGGTACCCCCATCCCATAGGTCAAGTCAAACAAGCCACATGCTTTGTACGCCCACAGAACTAAAGGTTCCAGCACTACACTACACCCCACATTTACTAATAACGATGGGGCAGATCATTCTCGGATCCGGATTGGTCGATAGCAGAAAGAAGCATGTTTTCCATTTCAATACGAGTGCCTGGACTAAATAGTTGGTTTGCTTGGCCCAGAACAAGATGGAAGAGATGCTGATGCTTACTCTGAAATAGCAGGAAGTCCACCAATCATGGGATGGGCGAGACCGCCTAGCCTACCTTTTGCTTGCTCATTCACCTCCTCGCTTTAAAGTAGTTGAAATATCCCACTCAAGAGTCTTGGCTTGGCAAGGAATCTTATCTTTGGGAAATCAAGGATTACGAAGCATATGAATAGATATTGCTCTGTCAGCTTCCGTTCGTGGTAGGACATCCATCCCACCACTCACTCGAGAAAGGAAAGATATGAAGAGGATATTATGATGTACAAGCACCCATAAACGATACAATAAATGATGTACAAAGCTGGAAGAAGCTGGTTGTTAGCATTCTATGATTTTTTATGATTCTTCTTCTCAGGCTTAGCAGTTTGCTCTTTCTTAGAACTATTACTTTCCAAGCGTTGGTTGTTGACCAAAGCAATAGCTCACGTTCCAGCAAGAAGAGGTAGGTGAATAAGCCTAGCCTTCTTTCAGGGGGATGCCAATACCAAGCATGTTAATGCCAAACTAGTATGAGCCCATAGTTGGACTGCTTTTCCCCTAAGCAAACTCCATCCACGCTTCGCGCCTTCTCGTATATCTCTGGAAATTTCTTCAGGGGTCCTACCCTAATAAGAGGGAGATGCTTCGGCATCGGACGAAGAATAGGGGAATGCGACACTTTACACAGCGGCAAGATAAACTTCCATTGCTCCGGAATGTTCAGCATTGTACTACTACGCTTTCTTCCTTACTCCGGCCAACAACATGAGGAGAAGCTGCGTACATCTACACCCTTCCTAATTGCGAATAACGAAGTCCTAGGGAAAGCAACGTTGGAAAAAGTGGTGTAGTTAAAGATAGCCATATTTAGTAATTAAGCCTTTTTTACTTTCTTTCTTCTTTTTCAAAACCAATGAATGCGGTTGGCTTCTCAGAACTCACCTCTCAGGTTCCAGACCTTCCTTGAAGGCACAGTCGAGTAACTAGCGTTCTAAGGCCTGTTTTCCGAATGGAGCACGGCAGTAGGAATTACAGACTTGGGTCTTGGAATGGTAGGTAGGGATTTCATAGGCTGGGTGGTGTGTCGAGAAGCTTACATTCGTCGATCCTGTTTTTCAACTTCATGCATTTGCCTGGACTGCCTCGGTCGGATCGGCATACGTGTTCCAATCTCCTGCAAGTATCCACGCCTCTTTAACGCAACCAGCTATTTGTTTGAGGTCCTTCGGCTCTCTGATTCTCTTTGGTTTTCGCGTAGACGGCTGGGAAGAGGAAGATGATAGGGATGATCAAGACTACCATTACTTATCTGAGTGAGAAATAGATATATATAGAGATAGAGCGGGCGCGGAAAAGGCGGACATAGGAACTAGGTGAATAAACAAACATATAGCTCTGGTGTTCATTGCGAAGTAGCCTACAAATTTGTATTCATATCCGGCTCTCACTGCTAGGAGTAGATCTGAACCATGAACTGCTATGTATGCGGATCCGCCTGAACTGGTTTGTGGATCGTCCATTGATTGCTAAGTGGGATCACCAAAATGTAGCTCTTGCTTTCACGCTAGGTAGGTATAGACAAACATATAGCACTGGCCTTTCACCGTCTTTCATGAACTGTCCTAGAGATCAGCATCAAACCGCTAAGTGGATAAGCCTGCGCATTGTTAATTAGATCTGCCAGAGCTATGTGATCAGCCAATAACTGCTATCTATGTCTCTAAGCCTAGATGGTGATGTAGATCATCCATCCCAATCACTGCTAGATCTGCCATAACTCAATAAAAAGACCCGTTCTATCACTGCCACTGCTAAGTAGATCAGCCTGCCATATAGACCAATAGGTCAGCTTTACCTGATATCTATGCATATAAGCCCCCTAGGTGACGGTGTTGAAACAATAGCATTAATTGGTGCAACCAGCGGTATTGGAATTGGAACTAGTCCTTTTCAAAGGAAAGAAGATTTTCAAAGAGAATGATGCCTTTCCAGAAGTAGTCCTGTGCATCCGTATCCAGCCGGAATGCCAAATTGGCTAACGATAGCTGTTCCAAAAGACTTGACACTTGAAATTGAAATAAGAACCCCTTTTTGTTTTGTTTAAAATCCTTCTGCTAGCTGGTTAGAGGAAAGGAAGGGCAAAGTCAACACACTTGTTTAAGTAGGATGATGGCAAGGGATGAATACTGGGGCAAAAGTAAGAAATCTCTTTTGTGATAGAATGAGCACAAGCAAGATGGATGGAGTTGTCAGCTAACAAACAAGATGGAATATTAAGATAAGCCCTCCTCCCCCTTAGTTTAGTACGAATAAGAGAAAGGGCGATTTCGGCACTGGAACCACTCCCACTCCAGTGCGTGCTACTTCTCTCCTCTTTTCATTCTAGATAGAGAGAGCAGCCTCCTCGGCCAGCGACTGCCTACCAATAGAAGCGCTCTTCCATCCATACCGCCCCTTAATCCAAATATAGATCTACAAGCCCCTTCCTTAGGTAGGAGTGGGCTCTCGCTGCAAGAGGGGGAGTATTTCTCGAATGATAATTCCCTGCGCGAAAGTCCCATCATCGTTGGGTGGCATCTGGGATCTGATATGTGGGGGTCAGAGTGAGAAGATGGTTTTGGCCACGGAGTTTAGTTCGGAAGAATCCTAGTTTATTTTTTTTTTATGGAACACCCGCTTGCTAACTGACTTTTGTCAAGCCCGTCTCCACGAGATCTATTTTCATCCGAGGGAGGGGCAACGTCCCAAAGCTGGACTTCCCGCTGGAAGCTCCCTATTCTGAGTGGTTGATAAGCCTGCTCATACGAGAAGAGCCCTAGTTTTTTCGGAACCACACAATTGAGAGTGGCCCGATGCACCGGAGCCGTGTGACCAGCCACGAACAATCGATGCGTCTGCCAAACTACTTCAAAAAGGAAAACACGAGCTAAACCAGTAAGTAGTTGCTTTGCTTTGGACTGTGATTTCGTAAGCGAATTGCTTTAACACTCCTCTTTCAATCAAAGTTTTGGCAGACCAAAAAATAAAACTCGTTATTCCACGCACGTTATTAGTAGTTAGTATTAGTATTAGTATTAGTATTAGTATTAGTAAAGGAAAGAAAAAAAAATAGCAATCGAGTAGTTCAAACGAGTATAGATTTCTACAGGTAGACATCAGGTTAGTAGAACAGATAGACAACGAACAAGTAAGGGGGCAATGCTTACTCCCACTTAAACTTCTCCAACAATGCCGAGGATACCTTCTACCCTTTCAATTCTATTACCAATAGACAGCCCTTACGTTTATTTTGCGCGGATTGGGGACCTTAAGCTACGCAATTTCACTCTTTAGGGTAGGGATT